CTTAGGATAATCTATTTTATTGAAAATTAAAAAAAAAATCCAAAAAACGAATTTCCGAAGGATCAAATTCGTAATTTTCAATAGATTTTTCTATTGAAAAAGTTTCAATAGAAAAATCTATTGAATGATTTTTCAAAATAATACGCATTCAGTAAGAGTCTACCCCTAATAATAAATAAAAAAATTTTAAAAAATGAAGAAAAAATCTATTAGAGTAAAAACTAATTTTCCAAAACTTGTGACTTCGCTCTGCTTTGCTGGTACAATATTTGTTACGAAATTCATTAAAATTCGTAATCCAACAAGAGCCAATTTTTGATAAATTAACTAAATTTAAGAAAATTGATAATTGTTCCCACATACCCACAGGATAAAACAGAAGAATAATTCTGTGACTCTTTAATTATCTGCCGCGAATACGACATTGAATCTGAACGAATCACGCTCCTTCATATACATCAGGAGTCCATTGATGAAATGGAAAGAGAGACAGTTTAAAAGCTGTTCCGGCTATAATAGATGCAGCAGAAAGATAAATTGTAAAGGCATATTGGTTGAATGAAATTCCGTTAACTGCTGCATCAAGCTGAAGCTGCCCACCAGAAAGCCCATACAACGAAGAGAATCCGTATAGTAACAGTGATGAACTCGCTCCACTCATCAATAAAAATTTCATACTTGCTTCGTTCGATCTTAGGTCCAGTTTAGTATATCCGGATAAAAAGCAGGAAGATAAAGCCAAAAATTCCAAGGAAACATAAATAGTTATCAAATCATTTGCATAACTAAGGACCATCCCCGCCAAACCTGCAGCTAACTCAAACGACGGAGATTCAGCCAAAGCCATTTTTGAACAAAGTATATAATCAGCCGACAAAATAACAGATAAGAACGAACAAATCAACATAAAAAATCTGAATATAAAGTTAAAATTACTGGTATGAAAATGTTGAAAAATACTTGGAATTTCCCATTGATATAGCAAGACACCTACGCTGATTGACGTAGATATTAAAAAAATTTTGTAAAGCAATATTGTATTTTTCTCTCTGTTTAATAAGTCGATTACTACTATTGCAACTAAACTTAGAGTTAAAATAATTTCCGGTAAAATTGGAAAATTAAAAAAGGTAAGAATTACTTTTGGTAGAGAGATATTGATATCATTCGTGGTAGAACTCAGGGTAATGTTTGAGGTTGGGTTATTTCGTATCACATTTTTAAAAAAGCCATTAATGAGTTAAATACTTTCATATCTATGTAATTGTGCAAAGTATATCAGCAAAGTAGAAATATTTAACTGAAGCGAATCAATCAAATGCTACAAAACCAATTCACCGAAAATTGACGCGAAAAACTTTTAATAGAATTAAAAACCCACTTCTGATAAGACAAATTTAGCTAAAACGGAACGGATCAGAGTTAGATGCCAAATTCTCCGATTTTTTGAAGATTGAGATTCGTTAGAAAGAAAAAGACTCCGTATATCTAGGTTGAACCTACGTCGCAAGAGACGTGTTGTACCCCTATGTTTACCGGCTAATGTACTGCCACACGAAATCTGTAAAATATATCTCAATCTACGCAAATGACCCCGACTTGTCGAAGCGCCATAATACAAGGAAAGGACTCGCCAAAGTTGTGCATATCTATTAAAAATTTCGTCATCTTTTAAAACCGTCCATGCCGATTTACCAATTGGACGTCCATTATTATCGCAAAACTTCTGTTTAACCAAAAACTTAATTAAGATTAAAATTGGAATCTTAGGAGAAAATTTTTCTTCAATCGAAATACTGACGCACAAACCCGTCGAGGTTTCGACCCGTACATTTTTTGAAACTGATTGCGCAATTGAGGTATAACCCAGGAATGAAACACAGCTGACAGGCTCTATACGTGATTTATTAAATCTAGTTCTGTAGTGAAAGTGATGTTTGAAGATTATCGAAAAATGATAAAACCATTTTCGTAAAAAATAGGAAGTTCCTCTAGAACATAGAATAAATTTGTTTCTATATCGTCCATAGTGAATGCACGAACTTTGGATGAAATAGGGGTCAATGCTTGGCTCATTCAACTTGAATTTATATGTAGGAACGTACCTCAGTTTCCGAATAATGTTATGACAGTCAATAGGTAGAGAATAATTGACTCGCGCCTTACATCCTTGCTTCCACGGAATCAGCAGAAGTAAATCGATACCATAGTTGTGGAAATTTTGAAATAGAGTATCAATATTTCTTCTCCTTCTTTCCTTAAAAGAAGAAAGGGTCCTCCAACAAAATATTTTGTCTCTGTAATAAACTATTCTTATAAAATGCGAAAATAAAACATCTTTAATTTGTCGTCGAAACAATCGAATTGGAGTTTCCAAATGGAGATTCTGTGGTAAATACGTTTTTAGAACATGATTAGATTTTGGAAACCTATCTTCCAAAAATAAAAATATCAAATGAATGGACTGTGACATTTTTAAAATACTTTTTGTTTTATTTACTCTCTGATTGAAGAAGGATCGACTTGGAGCCAAAGAAATCATTTTTATAAGTGGATAAAAATATAAATTTTTATATAAATCGTCAGTTTAGTTTCGGACAAATCCTGAATCATCAATTTTTAGAAAATTAAAGTCACGCACGTTATGAATTAAACGCTTGACTGCTACTGTACTCCATGACCCGTTAATGTATAGACCGTTTGATCGTTGTTTGCCGTTTATCAAATAAAAATTTTCTTCAAGCAGGAAAAGAGGTGGATATGAAAAACAATCTCTGTTAGTGTCGAACTTCTCGTCTTTTTGTGACGCACCCAATTTGGTGAAAGATTTGTAAGTAGCTTTCATCGCGGTAACTCCCAGGTATTGGTTTGTTTGAGACAGAAACTTTCCCGATAAATTTGAAGTGTCAACAGTTACCTTTACAATTTTTTTTTTGTATCGTAATTTGTATAAAACTGGGGTTATTTGAGAATAACATTCTCACAAAACTATTCCGAAGGGTGAGAGCTAGAGTAGTAAGTCTCTCTTGACGCAAGAGAGACTTACTACTCTAGCTCTCACCAAAAAGATATTCATCAAAATAAAAAATTTTTAGTTAATAAATTCCCAAGTAGCCTCCTTCCGAGAAGGAGTCATGTCAATTAATGCTAATTACCGGATATGACCTACTCTAAAAAACTTCAGACACAATTTAAATTTTGAAAAAACCTTTTCTTTGATATTAATCTTGGTATTTCATAAAAGTAATTCGAATTAGTTTCCCCCTCTGCTCCACTTTATCATTGCATCCCTAAGAATCTCTCCAATATTGCTTATTCCAAAATAGGTTTTTCTAGAGAACCAATAGTCTTTCCTAAACACTCTGCTTCTCAATGGAATAACAAAGACGACGTAGAGGTATAGTACGAACAGAAAAGCGGGGTAATACGAAAGCATTTGGATATATTTGTAAACTAAGCCCGTTAGATTCTCCTAAACTATTAAATTATTAGACTTTACCTAATTTGATTTTATTCCTAAGATTCGGTTCTAATCCGTTCAGGTAATTTTACCCGCCCCAAAATGTCACGAACAGTTTTCGTCAATTTAGCTCCGCTTTCACACAGCGCAGCAATAGCCAAAATATCTAGCTGGGTTTCCTCCCTCCGGGGATTGAAAAAACCAACCTCCCTGGTGACCTTCCCTTCTCGCCGAGATCGAGCATCAATTGCGACTATTCGGTAGGTCATTTATCGAGATAGGTGCATATGAACCCCCCCGCGAAACCACATGGGAAAATTTAAGTTCGTGCGGCTTGAAGCGTAACTCCGGTTGAGTGGATTACTATTTTTCTCCTTTTTAGAAAATTGGAGGAAAACGATTGGGAAAAATAATTTTTACTCTTAGCATCCGACACGGATGCTTTACCCTTCGTCGAGTTATCTTTCTGCGAATCAGTGCCCTATACCTATATTTAAGTAGAAAAGATTTACTGAGGGGTGGGTGGTGGGGAAGACAAAATACTTATGCCCTCTCCTGCTTCATTTCTATACTACTAAATGGGTTCGGGTAGATATTCAACATTCCCTCGTTCATAGATCGATTTAAAGAATCCTCAGGCTTAGGCCTAGCCCCAGGGCTTTTCGGATTGAGAGTCAGTAGCAACAGAACCTATCTCTATTGACCCCTCAAAATTAGGTAAAAGAGCAAAGGGTCGAAATTAAGTAAAAGAAAAATTCATCCTATTTCCGTATTGAGCGGGAAATCAAACTCAATTAAGAGTAGGTAATTGGATTATTTAATTTCAGTTTTTATTGAATTAACCTCAAAAAAACTTAGTTTCGACCTCGTGGAGGGGGGCTTTTTTTCAGAAAAAAAAATGATAGACTGATGAAGCTTCGATGCTCTATTTTTTAGAAATAGCCATAGATACCATCTTTTTTTAGATGTCTAAATTAGCAACCTTAGACGTATATTCTTCAAGTTTTATTGGATAATGAGTTTTAAGAAAAATCGAAGAGGGAACGACTCGCCCTTTGGAAAGAACCGGCGGTTACTAAATTCCACAAAATTAATCTAAGTGTTCGAGTCACCCGTTGCTTTCTACCATGTCGTTTCAAGCGTAATCTTACCATAAAATTGAAAAGCCAAGAATTTTTCATTATTAGATACTTACTTATTAAAAATCTCTCGCTTTGGTATCGTCTATTTTTGGTGCCTCAGTGTATTCACAAAAGGAACTTGAATTCAATGGCCTGAAACTTTGTAATTAACTGATTAATTAATTGAACTAAAGACTTGACTTCTCTTTAGCTGCATACATAACATCCACTGTAATTTCCGAAATATTGTTTTGTTTTGCGAAAACCTCGGTATTTCGTCTAATTTTTCCCCTTACAAAACCGGGGATTTTATTTAGTTCCAACTCAGCTTCGGGGGCCCAATCAATATTTATCCTATCTACTGATAGGGACTTAGTATTTACCCCCTTGGTGTCGTGTCCTCCGAAAACGTCTGGTAAGTGATCTTCCATACCCAGATTGAACGAATTATAAACTAGATCTGCTATTTGATTGGTTCCCTCGTAACCCAAAAAGGGTCGATATCCTGAAGGAAAATTCTGAATATGAACTGGTGAAGAAATAACCCCACACGGAATATCAATACGTTTACCAATATGACGCTCCATTTGAGTTCCAAATATGGCAGAAGGCTCAATACGAGCTATTATATTCCCAATTTTGGTATGATCTTCCGTAATTATTACTTCATCGCACAAACCTTGAACCTGCTCGTTAAACCGTTCTGTATCATGCTTGCAATACGTGCCTGAGCAACTTACACGAATTCCCATTTCTTTGACAAGTATTTTAGTAATTGAGGCAGCATGAGTTGCATCGCCGGAAACCGCTGCTTCTTTTCCAGCCAAATTCTGACAATCGATAGATTTGGAAAACCAAGCTGCTTGAGAAACAAATTTAGTTTGATTTTCAATATAGAATTCGTAATTAACTTCTTTCCCTAATAATGCAGAAGCCCACAAATTTACAAGTTTACCGATCCGTGAAATAAAGTCGGCTGTATTTAAAATACCTATTGGAGGTCTTGATAAATAAGGCATTCCATATTCCTTTTCCAAAAAAGTCGCTGTCATCAAACCCATCTCCCGATAAGGAACTACATTAAACCAAGCTCTTGGTAAATCCTTTAAATTTCTGAGTAACTCCCCCTCTGGGATTATGTGATTAATTGAAATTCCCGGTTCTCCAAGTAGACGTTTCAACTCACGACAGTCATGTTGATTGTGAAACCCTAGAGTAGAAATTCCTATAATATTTGCTGAAGGAGTATCCGTCAGGGACCGATTGGAGATGCCTTCTTCGCGGGATTTATTTAAGAAATGTCGAACTATTTGTTCCAAGGTTTTATCCGAGGCTTGAAGCTCGTTAACTCGGTAGTGATTAACATCTGCAAGAATTACATCGGACTCGGAATACAAAGAAGCTCGATCTACAAAATTTTGTAGATCTTCTTGCAATATACTAGAGGTACATGTAGGTGTCAAAACAATTGAATCGGGGCGTTATTCCTCATCCTTTCGGCTTATATTATTTACAACCTTATCCCGAGATCCACGGGCTAAAACGTGACGATCCACTACACTAGCGGTTACTGGGGTAAAATCTCTTTCCCTTTCCAACATAGAACGCATTACGTTAAAATGGTCATCTCCCAAAGGGGCATGCATTATAGCATGTACATTTCTGAAGGAACTGGCGACCCTTAAGGTACCAATGTGGGCGGGTCCGGCGTACATCCAATAAGCTAATTTCGTAGTTTGATTCTACTTTTTCGTCGTTTTGCATCCTGAAGAGATCTATTGCTACATGTGGCTTGTCGTCATAATATGAACTGGAAGATCGATCGGGGGTTCTATTTTTTAGTCTCTGAAATTCACATTTAACCCCTCACCCTTTTTTTCTATTCAATCTGGGACGGAAGGATTCGAACCTCCGAGTGACGGAACCAAAACCCGCTGCCTTACCGCTTGGCCACGCCCCACAAAAGATCGTTACATTAAATATCTCATGCCTGAGCTTTTCCGTCAACCGTTTTCCCTCGCTTACCGATTCAGCTTCCCCAAAAGAAATAGGAACAACTTGAGATAGAAAAAGTTATAATAGATGAAAATTGTTGGTATTTCATGAAAAAGGACTGGCTCGATAACGCGAAGTTTGGTTAGACGTGAAATTCAATCTTTTGATATCTAATTATTTGAATGAGCGAATATATAATAATATATAGTCGTATCCGTATATATGTTAGTAAATAAATATATATATAGATGTCCGACAGGTTCACTAATCAAGCAAGGGGTGAAGTGTAACCGCGTCGAAAAAAATCACTTGTTATTTTGTTGGAGAATATACATGGTTGTTTTGTATAACATTTATCTAGAAAACCCTCTTCACTTCAATGTTGCCTCTTTTGCCAAGTTACCCGAAGCTTATGCCATTTTTGATCCAATTGTGGATGTAATGCCAGTAATACCGGTGTTCTTCCTTCTTTTAGCTTTTGTTTGGCAAGCCGCGGTTAGTTTTCGATGACGTCGTAGGAGATTGCTTGATTTAAAATTAATTTGATTTCTAATAATTATCCGGTGGTTCGTTCGGACGGGGCAGGAGCTGGAGCAGAGAAGGAATAGGAGTAAGAAATAGGCAGTTTTCAGCAATCGAACAGAAAATTTGTTTCACTCCATTAAAATTTAATTCCTTTATCTGGATCATACATAAAAAAAAATCTCGGTGCAACGGCGTATTGAATGGTGTTTTACTCTTCTTCGACGTAACTTGCTTTGAATCGACAAGCATCAATTCATTATTGAATGGAACAGTTCAATGCATCTTCTTACACCCTATGTCGGTCGAAGAAAAAAGATGTGCTGTTAGTCAGACAAAGTAGTAATAAATTTGCTGGATAAAGCGTTTTCTCACTACTCTCTAAGATTTCACATCAATTAATGTGAAAAGGAAAAGGTCTATTTCACTTTTGAAAAAAGTGAGGATAAACCGGTTAGGTTGGATAAGATGGGGATTTCGCGGACTAATTTTTGTTTAATTTCACGTGTTTAGCTCTAATTCAATTATAGACTTCACCTCTAATTATAGACACGGAGTTACGCCATGCTTACCCTTAAACTATTTGTGTACACAGTAGTTATTTTCTTTGTCTCGCTTTTCGTGTTTGGTTTTTTATCAAATGATCCCGGACGAAACCCTGGCCGTAAGGATTGAGTCGGAATTCTTCTATTGCTTGTACTGCTTATACGAATGGACTACTCACTCACTTTAATTAAATGACCAGTAGGGGAGAGAGAGGGATTCGAACCCTCGGTACATAAAAATTATACAACGGATTAGCAATCCATCGCTTTAAACCTCTCGGCCATCTCTCCGAAAGACTTGCAGTGTTTTTTCTTATTTTATCTTAACATATATTTAGTATTTGAGTCTATGTAACTTTCTGTTTGTGGCAAAGTCTGAGTAGGAAATAATAGACTCCATTATACAATTACGATTTGTAGTCAAATTACGGGAAATTTTCAGAAAAACTTCTCGATGCAGTAAGAAAGTAATTTCTTTTCTCAGACCCCTTCTCTCGTCTATTTAGTTATAGAGACGGAATCGGGGTTATAATAAAACGTTGAAATTAAAGCAATATCTTGTCACATAGAATTTTTTAAAAGGAATTTATACCTTTTACATCTCAATATCTCAATCCCAACCGGATTTTAGTTGAACAAGTCACTTCTTCCCCCTCCGAATAAAACTAAATTAATTAGCAATACTAACTAATAAGCAATCTGTTTGAGGATGCTAGTTCAGAATGGCGGGAGACGTGACTCAAATTGATATCAAAATTTTTTTTGTCTTTCTTCTTTCTGTATAGGCGGAAGAATTAGATTAGTGTACTACAAGCTCGTAGGAGCTGCTTACAGTAATCGTTGCAAAAGATGTTGATTCCAATAAACAATTTGATATCAATTGATTAAAGTAAAAAGTATTTCTACCCACCCTTTTGTAGGTGCAGAAAAAAGCTTTTCAACGACGAAAAAAATATATAATAGAAAAAAAAAACTGGAAGGAGAGATAATGAATCTAGAAATAATTACGCAACTTGCTGTTCTGACGCTGGTAGTTATATCAGGACCACTAGTAATTGCATTACTAGTTGCCCGTAGAGGGAATCTCTGAGCTGAGATTGTTCCACAATTTATCAGGCTTGACCGCACATATCTAAATTCGTAGGGGGGGGGGAGGTCTCCTCCTATAACGATACAGATCCAGATATTACGATCCGTCTCAGCGAGCAATGTACAGATAATTCATACGGCTACTATAATGTAGCTGTCTCTCAGCGGGTATAGTTTAGTGGTAAAAGTGCGATTCGTTTCAGAGTGATTTCAATAGTTGAGGGATCTTTCAAACCGAAACTGAATTGACTAAAAAACTTTATTTCTAATATAAGTGAATTTTGTGTATCTCCACTACTTTTTTGGCTTCAGGGGAAGATCTCTCAATCCCGTTACTCGCATACTTTGAAATGCAGAAAAATTGGTAACGAAGCAGAAATATCTCAGTACCCGAAAATGAAAACACTTGGGTTGATTTAGACCCCCAAAAAAGACAATAATCTATGGGTAGACGTCTAAGATATTTGTCTCATCGTCACTAAACCTTGGGGAGAAGGGAAATCCAAAGAAGAAAGTTGAAAGAAATCAATCCCGGTTTGCCGGGATTCTTAAACTAACGTATTTAGTTGGGCAATATTCACTGCTTCAACGACTCGGTGAGAAATATTTTCCTAAGGATTTTTTGACAGAAGAAAAAAATAAGGAACGAATTAAAGGAAAGGAACGATAATATTAATTTTCCTTCTAAAGGATCATCTAAGAAGTCTATGCCCGGTGTACACCCGATATGCACGCAAAACCAACATAGATGCTATGGACGACTCCCGTTTTCCTAAAACGCATTTTGCTAGAAGCAAAATCATTTTTTCCCTCTTCGTTTAAATCCGTTAATCATTAGGTAGACGTTTTAGGCAAAAACCAACGAAAATTAAACCACTGTTTCTCCATAAAGGAGCCGTATGGGCCGAAATGTCCAAGTTCGGTTCTGAATTAGCGGCGCCATTTTGTGTCGACTATAACCTTTAGCCTTCCAAGCTACTGATGCGGGTTCGATTCCCGCTACCCGCTACTAATTTTGCTAATGATACTTCCAGTAAGACTCCGACTTGTCCGAACTAAACTAATAATCTATTTGTCGACTATGTTTTTTTGAACAGACAAAAAATTTTGTCTGTTCAAAAAAACATAGTCGACAAATAGATGGGTGGGCGAGTATACGCGGGAGAGAATAGGGAAAAAATAAAATAGACGTCCATCGCCTAATGGATAGGGCAGAGGTCTTCTAAATCTTAAGTATAGGTTCAAATCCTATTGGACGTAATTTTGCAAAGTAGACCCCAGCCGGGCTAACTACTGGTTGGATAGTTTGTCGGAATGGTTATTTACTTTAAAATACGCAAATCATTTTTCTTGCAATAAGAAAAGTTCCGTTGACTCCTTAATTGCTTCCTTTAAAATAATTTCAGCTTGTTCAGTAAACACCTTTGTGGAACGAATAATTTCACCAAAATTGGGTTTGTTGGTTGTTACATACTCACGCAGCTGAACCAAGAATCGTTTTACTTGTTCAACATCTGATATATCTAAATATCCGTTGACTCCAGTGTATATAGTAGCTACCTGCTCCTCCACCGATAACGGAGCTGACTGAGACTGTTTAAGCAGCTCGCGCAACCGCTGTCCCCTAGCTAATTGATTTTGAGTAGTTTTATCGAGATCAGAAGCAAATTGGGCGAAAGCCTCTAATTCTGCAGATTGTGCTAATTCCAATTTTAATTTGCCAGCTACTTGTTTCATAGCTTTAATTTGAGCCGCAGAGCCTACTCTAGATACAGAAATACCCACATTGATTGCTGGTCGAATTCCGGCATTAAATAGATCTGCTGATAGAAATATTTATCCATCGGTAATAGAAATAACATTGGTAGGGATATAAGCCGAGACATCTCCAGCCTGTGTTTCAACTATAGGTAAAGCTGTCATGCTGCCCTCACCCAATTGGAGACTTAACTTAGCCGCCCTCTCCAAAAGGCGAGAGTGTAAATAAAAAACATCTCCAGGATATGCTTCGCGCCCGGGCGGTCTTCTCAAGAGCAAAGACATCTGTCGGTAAGCTTGGGCTTGTTTGGAAAGGTCATCATAAATAATCAGGGTATGCTGTTTACGATACATGAAGTATTCTGCTAAAGCTGCTCCCGTATAGGGGGCGAGATATTGCAAAGTGGCTGGAGAATTCGCAGTTTCTGAGACTACGATGGTGTATTCCATGGCGCCGCGCTCCTGAAAAGTGTCGACTACCTGAGCCACAGACGAAGCCTTTTGACCGATAGCTACATAAACACATATCACATTTTGACCCTTTTGGTTCAAAATTGTATCTGTAGCTACTGCCGTTTTGCCAGTCTGTCTATCCCCAATAATTAATTCTCGTTGACCACGACCGATAGGAATCATCGAGTCAATAGCAATCAGACCTGTTTGTAAGGGTTCATACACAGAGCGTCTTGAAATAATTCCCGGAGCGGGAGATTCTATCGATCTAAATTCAGAAGCTGGGATTTGTCCTTTACCATCGATAGGTTGAGCCAATGCATTTACGACACGGCCTAAAAAAGAGTCACTGACTGGTATTTGGGCGATCTTTCCCGTCGCTCGTACGGATCCCCCTTCTTGTATGGTTAGACCATCACCCGTCGGTACGGCCCCAACATTATCAGATTCCAGATTCGAAGCAATGCCAACTGTACCGTCTTCGGATTCTACCAATTCGCCAGCCATTACTTTATTTAGCCCATGAATGCGGGCTATTCCGTCCCCTACTTAAGGTACAGTACCGATGTTAACAACTTCTATTTCTGGAACATACCCTTCGATTTGCTTGCGAATGATGCTGCTAATTTCATCAGGTTGGATGTTTATTACCATTTTTGCCAAAAAAAAGTATTACTGCAGGAAAGAAAAGGAAAAATGAAACCTGTTCCATAATTAAATGGGGGCTAAAAGTTGCGATTAAGTGGATTTTTTTGCCAGGGCTCTTAGCAGGCCAATATGATAATCAATCACTCGTAGCTGCAACTCATTAGTTAGACGACTATTCAAGCTTTCTAAAGCCCTTTCGGACGCTAATCGAGAAACTTGCTGTCGAACTTGCTCAATTGCTCGTTGCTTCTCGAAACGAATTGCATAATGTTTACTATCCTCTAGCCCATTTAAATCATTATCGGCTGCATCGACGAGATCTCGCCTTTCCTTATCCATTTGCGTAAGTCCACTGATGCGAATCTCATCCGCTTTTATTTCCGCCTGTTGCAATCGAATACGAGCCCTTTGAAGTTTTTCAGTAGCTTCTGCATGACGCTCCTCTGCATCCCGAATTGTGTTTGAAATTGCTCTTTCACGATTTTCCAAGAAACTGACCAATGAAAGTGGATTACAAATCTTCAAATTTCAAAGACTAATGATCTCTTCCCAAACCGGACATGGATTTTTTAATCCATCCGGCTTTCCTGCCCGCTTCTCGCAATAAGTTGAGTTAGGAAATCTAATAGAGTTACACGGGCTTGCCTCCCATTTTCTGTTTTGACTGGTAGGATTTACCTCGACGAAGACTAAGCTCGGAGGAAATAACTACTAATTGGAAAATACAAAACCGGTAGCTCTCCCAAATAATTTGTCAAATTCTTCGGCAGACGATTCTTCTAAGTAGTATTCGTCTTGAATGGGTTGTCTATTCAGCAATTTTAGTGGGGTTGATACAAATCAACTCCGATATCTATCCCTATATATCTATACAAAAATTTATTTTGATAGGTGGAGATAATTAAAACATTCTCGATACGAGCGTCATGTAACGAGTTATGCGTTCTCGGTTGTAACTTGAGTTACGCAATGGGGGAAAGAAAACCCCGATTTTGCTAAGACTTTAAGCCTTTTGGCTTTAACCATATTGACGTAATCCCGACAATTGGTCGATGAGAAGCAGGGTTTCACCAATTATGCGGAATGCTCTGGTTCTTGCATAACATCCATTTGCAGGTAATTCGTCGGGGTTTTGCACCTTTCTGCACCCCATTGATAATTCAGGTGCAACTGGGTAAATCAGTTGTCCTACTCAGATATACGACTCGCACACACCCCCTTTCCATAATAAAACAATATACCTAGTACCAGGATTAAGTTAATCAAGTTTATCTCAAATATATTAGTGTTTAAACTAATACTTGCGGCCGTAGGCCAATAATTTGAGGGGGCGAAGATCTCACTTAGGCTTCTCGTTTTCCTTTCCCTCCTTGAAGGTGTTACAAATTTTGGGCAACTTCTGGTCCGGCCTAGTAACGATTGACAATTTGTGGAGAATAGGAAAAAAAATGATGAGAAAGACGAGACCCCCCCCCCCAAGGAAAAACCCCGCCAATTTGAAAATGATATGGTTTGAATACGGGCGGGGGGGGGAGAGGGGATTGGTATAGACAATTTATTTTTTCTTTTTTTTTTACTTAGTAAAAACGATTTAAACAAGCGGATTTGCAAATAACGGGGCTGGAGCTACAACTAATCCATAAATTGTCAAAGCTTCCGTGAAAGCCAAACTCAGCAATAAAGTGCCTCGTATCTTACCTTCTGCTTCTGGTTGTCTCGCTATACCCTCGACCGCCTGACCCGCGGCAGTGCCTTGGCCGACACCGGGTCCGATCGAGGCGAGGCCTACAGCTAACCCGGCAGCGATAACAGAAGCGGCAGAAATCAATGGGTTCGTATTAGTCTCCTCCTATTTCATTTACGTTAATTAATTCTGCTTGTCTTGCTGAATAGTAATTACACCTGATTCAGCGAAGGTTTGTTAATAAATGAGTTTTGAAAAATTAATTTTACACGGACTTAATCACAATTATTAATATGGTTTAGTATCCACAAATTTGGTTAATGTTCAACTGGAAGTCATGAAAAAGCAGATAAGAAAAGCATCTACAAGATTTCCAGTTAAAGACCGATTGATAAAATTTTTCTTTTGACTAAAATCACTATTCCAACTGGATCTACGAATTTTTAGTATACAATAGTAGTAACAATCATTTATTAAACCACATCTATCCCAAACCCAGCGGAAGTAAGATCTAATAACTTCTCATATGTTACGAGATAAACATAACTGGGATCTGGCATCACCGGCTCAAATGGAAAGCATATAGACAAAAGAGATTTCGCCTAATCCATTTACGCAGCATTTGAGCCCGATGTCAGGAGTCTCCAACTTTTTTTATATCCAAATTAAACAATTCAATTCAAATTGTATCTAGATGATATGTATGTAGGGGGGGGGGCATAATGCGTGGTCTTATGCTGTGGTATCATAATACCACACAAATTGCCCTTTTTCACTACAGCGACTCGCTCAATTATCTTTGAAAACAGTTTTTTGTGACTTAATTCAAATTCTACTTCATTTTATTAGTGATGACCTTCTGTGGATTCCCCGATATAAGCTGCAGCTGAAGTGGCAAAGATTAAAGCTTGTATAGCACTTGTGAACAACCCCAAAGGCATCGTAGGGACGGGAACAATTAGGGGTACTAGAGAAACGAGAACAGCTACTACCAACTCGTCAGCCAAAATGTTCCCAAACAATCGAAAACTAAGGGATAAGGGTTTGGTGGAGTCTTCCGAAATATTAATAGGTAATAATACCGGAGTTGGCTGTATGTATTTTCCGGAATAACTGAAACCCCTATTATGCAAACCTGCGTAGAAATGTGCTACTGATGTAAGCAAGGCTAGTGCAACAGTGGTGTTTATATCGTTCGTAGGTGCAGCCAGCTCTCCATGAGGTAACTGAATAATTCGCCAAGGAAACGAAGCACCTGACCAATTGGAAACAAAAATGGATAGAAACATCGTTCCAATAAATGGGACCCAGGGACGATATTCCTCCTCTCCCACCTGGGTCCTGGTTAAATCTCGAATAGATTCAAGAACATACTCGATAAAATTTTGGATACCTGTTGGTATCGTTCGCAAATTCCTGGTAGTCACAGCGGGTAAAGTTAACAATATCGCTATAACGACCCAAGAAGTTATAAGAACTTGTGCATGAACCTGAAAGTTTCCTATTTGCCAGTAAAAGTGTTAACCTACTTCTACACTCGATACTTGATGAAGATTATCAATTTCACAAATTTGTAGTTGCTCAATTTGCGTAATACCCCCCCTCCCAATGAAGAGCAGAATTATTTAAAAGATTTATCATTACATAAAATTTTTTATGTAAAAGAGAAGCGAGTTCTTTCTACATCAAAATCTACGATTTACTAAATTGTCTAATCTCTCGAAACACTATTTACTAATTTGTTAAGGTAGTGCTGATGAGCTATCATCCTTTTTCCCATCCCATTAAGTTACCGCCGAGTTTGAACGACCATCGCAAATAGCTAATGCTGGTTTATCCAGTATCCATCGGATTGAGGATCTCGCATCATCATTACCAGGAATTGGAACATCTACAAGATCTGGATCACAATCTGTGTCAACAACACAGATAGTGGGGATACCTGGAATACCGCATTCTTTAAGAGCGATCGATTATTCGTGTTGATCAGTAGTTATCGCAATATCGGGTGAATCTGACATGTGTTGAATTCCGCCTAGACATTTTTTCAATTTAAACAATTATCCTTTCAGAATCGCGGCCTCCTGTTTTGGGAGTCGATCAAATCCGCCTCTATCTTCTTCAGTTTGTAAGTATTGGAACCGGCGAAGACGTGTCTCTGTAGTGAACCAATTTGTCAAAGTGCCACCTAACCATTTTTCGCTTACATAATGGCATCGAGATCTCAATGCAGCCGATGCTACCAAATCCGCTACTTGATGCTTTGTACCCACCATCGAGAATTCCTTTCCCTCCGCTGCTGCATCAAATACCAAATCACACGCTTCAGCCAAAAGACGAGCAGTCTGAGTTAGGTCGAGGATGTGAACACCTCTACGTTCGGTAAATATGTAAGGAGACATCTTAGGATTCCATTTCTGAGTTTGATGTCCGAAGTGAATTCCCGCGGCCATCATTCCCTCCAAATCAATTTTCCAATTCTTCTGTTGCATTTTCCCCTCATTTGTAAAAAGGAGTGTGAATTCGTCTCATTCTAACTAAATCTGTTAAATTATTACAATCAATTGACCCGATTTGGGGCTTGGAATACATGAAAAAAGCTTCTATCGCCAACTAATTTTTTACCACATTTCCAGATGAAGGCAAGAAAGAGATCGAGTCAACTTTTTCTGAATGACTAAACTGAGATCGAAATCCTGCTCCTTGTGGTGACCACATAGATTACTTTTAGGAGTCCATTTTGAGTTATTACTACCCTCGTTGACAGAATGAGACTCCTTCTGTTTATTCACTTTTAGTTGACAAGCTATTTCTGGACTACCCGTGCCAATGGGAACAGCGTCTCCAAGAACAACATTTTCTTTTAAACCCTTCAACCAATCTATTCGGCCACGAAGAGCGGCTTTAGCTAATACCCGAGTAGTTTCTTGAAAACTTGCCTCTGCCAGAAAACTAGTAGTACTAAGAGAAGCCTTTGTCATTCCCAATACAATAGGTTCATAAAAAATCGATCCCTTCAATACTCGATTCATACGTTCCGCTTGTGACAACTCGACAAGCTCCCCGGGAAAGAATACGTTAGTTACCTCATCTTCGGATGCTACAACCCTCGACGTCAATTGGCAAACAGTAATTTCTAGATGCTTGTCGGATATCTGTACTCCTTGAGATTCATAAACTTTTCGAATTTGATCGATTAGAACTAGTTGGTAATGCCCCATACTTCTTCCAGTACTCACGAAGTGACTCCAAAGGTTTCCAATTAATTTGGTAATACTTCGACACCATCTATCAAAAAGATCTTCGATTCCTGCTGGAATAGAAGCAATTGACCGAGACTCCAGGAGCTGCTCAACCTTTGGAAGACCCTGAGTAATATCTCCAGATTTTAATCTATCATATGGCAATGTCATTAATGTATCTCCTTCTTCGATAATGTCCCCGGAAATTCTATGGGGATTTGCCCCCCGGGTCGCCAGAAGGATTTTACCCATTCGCATTAGTGAATAATTGTGGTGAATGGCTATTACCTGACCAGACTGGAGACATGCACGATGGTTTTGGAGATATCGATTTTCGCTGATCAGTAGTCCTAAACTGATTAACAGAATTTCTCGGGTAAACAATTTCATAGGGGAATAAATAGGTTTCTTTAAGAAACCTTTCTTGGGGTAAGAATTTATGGGGTATTTCAATAGTAATTGACTTTCATCAATCAGATACAAATTTTGATGTTCCGAGTTTTCTGTCGAAAAATCGGAAAAACATCTTTTGTAAGAAAAGAATTTGGGCGGAAAGTGATAAGGGGCCAATAAGCGAAGAATAGGCCAGAAAGTCCCAACTAGGCCTACCTGCTCAAATTTCTTTCGGCCAAAACGAAAACCCGCTCTTTTAAGTTCCGTCAGTTCCTCTTTAACGTTCGGATTTGAAGAAGCTTTTGAAAGAGATTCAAAATTCAGTGAGATTTTTCTTTCATTCCCGATGACAGGGACGAAACGTTTTCTTTTCCGTTCCCGACCAGAAAAGTATTCCCCAATTTCTTTTTTGTAAACAATCTCGTTTGAATCAGCAAATGAATCATTACGAGAGAAATTGAACGGCGATAAAGTCAAGAATAATGCACCCGGCTCCGAAACCAGATGAATAATACTCTGATATCTGAGAATTACTTCGTGGCTACTGCTAGACAAATTAATTTTACCAGGAAATAACTTCTTAAGAGACGCTGATTCTCGATAAACCCGATTGACCCCGACTCCTCCTCGGGTAGGAGGAGACACCATTGGATTTACCTGAATAAATGTGGTGAGCAAATGATTGATTTTTACACTGATAAGAGATAAATATATTTTTTTTAAAGGAAAATCTTTGTGCAGATATCTCCGCCACTCAATCACTAAACCAGCTCGAACTAATTGAATAGCCGTATGATTAATAACTTCAATATTTTCGCCATTTCTGAAGGAGATGAATGAAAAGGCCTGGGCTTTTGCGCATTTTTGCGTCTTCGGTTTGTTGGGACAGAACGGTATTTGTGCTAAAAAATCGTTGGATACGTTGTACTCGATGACTGGTTTTATCGAAACGGAGGGTTTTCTTTTCCTACGAAAAGAAAACGGTTGGGGATAAATCCACTTTTTGACTTCAATTTTGTCAAAAATCATATTGCTCTGCGCTATTAAATTATTGTCTTCCCTGGTTGTGGATGTATCGACTTGATTCTTTGGATTGTGAATAAATCCAGGTAGAACTCTTATCGTGGTGGCATCTCTTGATGTCTTTTCTAGCCGAATCAAACCACTTGCTTTAGCAATAAGATTCGCAGTTATTTGCGCACCTACCTCGACAATACTATTCTTTTTTACTAAACTAGATGACAGGGGTTCGTGCGTGAGATAAACCTCTTTGGGAATCAGAAAAAAATTACCTTCTTTAATTATTTTATACCATGAACAATAGGCCTTTTCCCTCATCCAGTCGTCAAGGCAGAGCTTATTTTGATTGGTAGATTCAATTTCAATAGTGCCATATTGAATGACCCCCGAAACATTAGTTTGATACTCGAAGTTTTCATAGGTGGCAAAGATATGGTCTTCGTTCAAAACGTTGTTTAATTGAATATGGATATTTAGAAAATGTAAATCATTGAGATTTTTTCGACATCGCTTCGACGGGAATAAAACCGATGTCCCCAATTCAGCCCGCTCCACTCCAAAATTTGATAGGATGTAATTGGATTTTGGGCGTCTCAACCAAATTGAAAAACATTTTGGGTCAATTCCAAATTCTTGAAGCCCTTTCTGAAAACCGAAGTAGTTACTGGGATCGGCTTCTGCCTCTAGAATCTTGTCCGAATGATCGCGTATCTTTCCGACAGGGTCGGGTTCGATGCCAACTTTATCTTGATCTTTGTAAAAAAAAGAGTTTACGCCGAAATCGCTAAAAAATCCTGAAAGAATCCATATATGACTTGCCTCCCGTACGAGACGAGTAGTATTGCAAATGGAATCACGAACGCGCCAAACAAATTTACTCCAGTGAATTTCTCCTTTTAAATTCGAATAAATGGGTTTTTGAATACGTTCTTTGGGAGGAAACTCTTTGGCTCGTACTTCTGCAATGATTTGTTGTGACTCAACATATTGACCATTTCGAACCATAAGTAGACTCCGGGCTGGGACCACGGAGTTGTGTATATTGCCAGAACTATGAATAAGAAAGGATAGTTCATTTCGACACATCCAAGCGGGATGTCCGTGCCTCGTACGCGTTGGATGGACTAATTTTTCATCAGAATTAATGAGTCCATTAAATGGAATTCGTACGTACTCTGCAATATCCCCTGTAAATACCCCACCCGTATGAAAAGTCCTTAATGTCAATTGAGTTCCCGGTTCTCCAATTGATTGACCCGCAATAATACCGACGGCTTCACCCACTTCTACCAAATCATAATGAGCAAGACTCCAACCGTAACGCAGCTGACAAATCCAAAAAATACTTTTGCGTTTCAGAGGAGATCTTACATGTATTGGTTGTAACGATGCTAACAAGTTACTAGCCAGTCCATCACTGATATCTTGATTACGGGTAGCAACACATCTGCCATCCCAATAGACATGATCTGCCAACACACGTCCAATCAATCTCTGATACGATATTGTTCCAATAAATCCTCGTGTTCGTTCATTAATATTCAAGAAAGCAATACTTTTAGCAGTTCCACAATCCCTTTTGCGTACAGCGATATGTTGAACAACTTCAACAAGTCTACGTGTTAAGTATCCAGCGTCTGAGGTTCGAACGGCAGTATCCACAACCCCTTTACGGGCGCCGTAGCAAGAAATGATATATTCTGTCAGGGATAATCCTTCGCGCAGATTTCTTCGAATGGGTAGGTCAATTACTTGATTTCGTGGATCCGACATCAATCCCCTCATGCCAAGCAATTGATGAACTTGAGATATAGTTCCTCGGGCTCCCGAAAAAGACATCATGTGAACTGGATTCAAAGGATCCATCATTTTGAAACTTGGATTCATTTCTCGTTTTGAACATTCACTTGTGGCATACCAGGCTTCAATGGATTGACGTAACTTTTCTACGGCATGCAGACTTCCGTAGCGGTAATGCTGCTCCGAGACGTAACCTTGCTTCTCCGCATCTCGTACAAGCCAACCTCTTGTTGGTACTGCCAAAAGGTCATCAATACCCGGTGAGACAGATGCTTTTGTAGCTTGTTGAAAACCTAAAACCTTCACTTGATCCAAAATATTTGTTGTAGATGTGATTCCGAAACAAACGACTAACTTGCCGATGAGTCGCCTCATTGCAACTCTATCCATCGTCTCATTGTAGAAAGGTAATTCAGTTTGATCCGTCATTCTAAAAACCTCAATTTCATATATACACGTCTAACTTCGCAGTATAGTATTTAGTAACCGCAATTCTATTAAGAAAGAAATTGAATTAAACTAATTCACTAATCTATTGGGCATGGAAAAGAGCTTTATCATCCCTCATTACTATAACTAGACCTAGCTTGTGTCACTGTATCCAGTGTAGAAAAAGTGCTATATGGGGAAGAAGTCTTTGACACACCTTGCATAGCTTCTTTCAATTGCTGATTGAATAAAATGCGACCGGGTGTTGTAAGTACATATATATTTGAAATAGACCCATTTTTACATTTACTAACTCGATAATTTTCGTAAACGTGAAAAGAGGTTCCTAAAGAATCATATTGAGATTCAAAAGGTAATTCACGGATTTTCGAACTAATAATTTGCAGATTGATTTCCCATTGAAGCCATAAGAGACTAGACGAATCAATTCCTTTTGATTCCTTGGCCCGGAGTAAGTCGCAGTAACTACTAAAGTGGGGTATTTTGGTGGAGTAGACGCGAGTTCCGTCTATAAAAGCGGGATGTCGATTACGGTAAATTCCTTGCTTATCTTCAATTGTTAGTATATAAAGACCGAGAAGCATATCCTGACTCGGCACAGATACGGGATCGCCCGTAGCGGGGGATAATAAATTAATATGTGAAAACATTAGTAGACGAGCTTCAATCTGAGCTTCAAGAGATAATGGGACATGAACAGCCATCTGATCGCCGTCAAAATCTGCGTTAAACCCCCCACGAACCAATGGATGCAGACGAATGGCGCGACCCTCTATTAAAATAGGCTGAAACGCCTGTATGCCCAACCTGTGCAGAGTAGGCGCTCTATTCAGCAGTACCGGATGCCCTCTCATAACTTCCCGAAGAACGTCCCATATTACAGGATCTTTTTCTCGTATCATGCACTTAGCAGCTCGTAAATTACAAGCGATGTGTCATCCGATCAAGTTACGGATTACAAAGGCTTGAAAAGGTTCAATTGACATTTCTCGAGGTAATCCACATTGGTGTAATGAAAGGGATGGGCCTACGACAATCACGGAACGACCTGAATAATCGACTCGCTTGCCGAGCAAATTCTCACGAAATCGCCCCTCTTTGCCCTCAATAACCTCTGAAAATGACTTATATGGTCTGTTATGAATATCCCTCGTTGGTTGCCCACGTATACCACTATCGATAAGGGCATCTACAGCTTCTTGGACAAGTCGTTTTTGGCAAACAATTAAACCTTCTGGTGTAAATTCACTGCCCGATAGGAATTCAGTCAAAGTGTTATTTCGATAAATAACCTTTCTATAAAGCTCATTAAGATCAGAAGTAACCAATTCGCCTTCATACAGCTCCACTATTGGTCTCAATTCGGGAGGAAGAACCGGTAGAAACTCCAAAACCATCCATTCCGGTTTTAGATTCGTCCGTAAAAAATCCTTTGCTAATTTTATCCGTCTAACTAAAAGATCTTTCCTTCTCTGAATTGTTCGATCTTCTCGTTCAATCCCAACCGGTTTTCGTTTTGCCGACACCTGCCATTCCAAATACGCGCGATCCACGAGACTTTGCAAATCTAAGCTAGCTAATCCTTTTTTAATGGCGTCTCCACCAGTAGCAATTTCGTTCTTCTGAAGCGTTTCATAATTTCGAGTAGAAAAAAAAATGGGAAGCATGTTTCTCCAGGATCGTTCTTCATAATTGAATAAACCCCGCAGTCTTAATAGAGCGGGCCTCTCGGCCACGGGCCTAGCTAAAAAAAGAGTGGGATAGGCTGTTGGTTGACCCCCCCCCAGAATCGGACATGAGTGTTTCCCCTCATCCGGCTCAAATAACTATTTTCAAATCTAAAGACTGTCCTATTCAATATTTTAAGTATCATAAAAATACTGTTACGTTAGAGTTAAAATAGTTGCTCATTACTCGAGTTTCAAACTGTCTTTCTCGAATAGTCTTGATTCCCCTATTTTAAATAATGAAAGGAAAAGTTAGTAATTGTCCCTTTCCTCTACCATAAGTTGGAAATCTTTTCTTGTTCCTAATGTGATCCCTTCCCCTCTTTGGGTTTCCACTCCACTTCGATGGCTACCTGCCTATTTGAATTTGAGAAGTATATGCGATGATTAGATTCTCATAGCCATACCTAGAGTCTTTCCTAACAGTAAGTAAAAAGGAGGACTGAGGGTTTATGTATATTAGAAAGCACCTCACTATTCTTCTATTCATTGATCATGAAACCGAAGATTGACTTTTTTTTTTTAACGAAGCCAAAATAGTGGATTCTTCTTCTTTCTTCATTAAGAACTAACCATGGAGGGGATTCCTCGATTTGTAAACAAAAACAATAGATCCTCTCTCTCCTTCCCGAGTTGCGCGATACTCCTCCTTGGGGGCGAGGGACGTGTCGGTTCGAGACTTTCCATTCTCGTATGGAATGACAGATTGTATGAAATCTATGCTGATCAACACATAAAATCAAGTCACGCATCGCAATAGACTAGGCTTTCTAATTCTTTAAGGGGTTTAGCAAGTAGATTTGCAATATAACTAGGGATCCGTTTCAAAAACCACACGTGGGTTACCGGACACGCAAGTTTTATGTATCCCATTCGATATCTTCGAACTCGAGAATCAGTGAATTCAACTCCGCAATGCTTGCAAATTTTGGAATATGCCTCCTCCTCATTGACAGATTGGTAGTTTCCACAGGCACAGACTCCACTTTTTGTAGGTCCAAAAATCCTTTCGCAAAATAACCCATCTCTCTCTGGTTTATGAGTCTTGTAATGCAACGTATAAGGTTAATCGACTTGCCCGACGACATCTCCATTAGGTAACTCCCTCTCGGCCCAACTGCGAATCTGTTCGGGGGAGGCCAGTCCAATCCGAAGTTGTTGATAATTAATTCGATGAATCATAATAAAGAAAATCTTGATTAATTTTTTGCGGAAGAAAAACTTTGGTAGGATGTCAAATGTTTTCAATCCCCCTTCGCAAATCTTCTTCAAGTGTAAATTTGCGTTCCAAATTTAGGCCCATACATCGTAACTCTCGAACTAGCAATCGGAAAGACTCTGGAACGGTATTGGGTTTGTGAACGGGTTTTCCAGTCATAATTGCACTAGGTACTTTGTAACGAGCCTGAATATGATCTGATTTAGTCGTAAGCATTTCCTGCGACGTGTAAGACACGCCAAAACCCTCCAAAGCCCATACTTCCATTTCTCCAACTCGTTGTCCCCCCCGTCTTGATTTCCCCTTGAGAGGTTGCTGGGTAACAAGCGCATAGGGACCACTAGATCGTGCATGAATTTTATCATCAACCTGATGAATAAGTTTCATTATATAGGCTTTTCCAGTTGTAATAGGTTGTCCAAAGGGATCACCTGTTCGTCCGTCGATCAATCGACTCTTTCCGGGGTGGTTGGGTTCAAATAACCACGGATTACCGGTTCTTGCACCTGCTGCATAGAGTTCGGAAAAGACTAGTTTTCTAGAAGCTTCTCGCTCATATCTTTCATCGAAGGGTACTATACGGTAATGAGTTTCTAGAAACTCCCCGGATAAACCCAGTAGGCATTCGAAAATCTGTCCCACATTCATTCGTGAAGGTACGCCTAAAGGACTTAGTATCATATCGACCGGTGTACCGTCTTGCAAATAAGGCATATCTTGTCTGGGTAATATTTTTGACACAATACCTTTATTTCCATGTCTACCAGCTATTTTGTCACCCACTTGTATTTTACGTTTTTGCAATATATAAATATGAATTACTTCCGAATCATTCACGGTATCGTCTTCGGGGTAGACCCATCTGACATCAGTGACTCGACCTCTTCCACCAATAGGTACTTTTAGACAACTTTCTCTCGCGTTAACCAACTGTATACCAAAAATGGCTTGTAACAATCTCCCTTCTGGAACACGTGATGAACTCGCCCCTTCCTGGGGCGTTAGTTTACCCACTAAAACGTCTCCAGCCTCTACCCAAGATCCCAATTCTACAAGCCCACTGTCGTCGAGATGTCGAAGCGCATGACTATCCAACTGAGGTATTTGCTTAGTAACCCGTTCTGGTCCCTGATTTGTTGCACAAATTTCGACCTCATGTTTCTCAATGTGAAAAGATGTAAAAATATCTTCGTATATCAGACGTTCATTAATCAACACTGCATCTTCGAAGTTGTATCCTTCCCACGGCATATAGGCTACTAATAGATTTTTCCCTAAAGCTGATTCCCCCCTAGCAGTTGCTGCCCCATCCGCTAGAATTTCCCCACTTCTAAAAAGTTCCCCCGGTAAAACCGCGGGTTTTTGGTGCATACAGGTGTTGTTGTTGGAGCGCTCATATATTTTCAATTCACGACTTCTAATCAAATTGGATTCCTCGACTCCGACTTCATGGATAAGAGATAGTTCAATTTTATTACCCTCTATATATCGAATTTTTCCCTCTCGGAGAGATATAGCTACACTTCCTGAATCCGAAGCTACTTAACTTTCTAATCCAGTTCCTACAATGCATCTTTCGGGCTTAACCAGCGGAACCGCTTGACGTTGCATGGTGGAACCCATCAAAGCGCGGTTTGCATCATTATGCTCAATAAATGGAATAAGAGAAGCTCCAATGGAAAAATGATGGAGAGGGTGAATGCTTCGAAAATCAACTTGTTCCCAAAGAACGCTGAGAAATTCCTGTTGATATCGAACTGGTATAAGTTCCCTTTCCGAAGCTCTCCATTCAGATATTAACAAATTTTCAGTTGCTATTCGGTAGCAATCATCGTCAGCAGGGGATAAATTGACTAACTCCTCTTCTTCGGACAATTCCGACATGTTGAGGTAAGAGCTCTGCAAAGATCCCGTATTGCTAACTGCTGCCTGAATAGCTAGTGAGGAAATCAGACCAGCATTCATGCCTTCCGATGTTTCAATTGGGCAGATTCGGCCATAATGACTAAAATGAATATCTCTAGCTTGAAAACTGGCGGTTCGACGTGTTAACCCACCGGGACCTACAGAGCTTAATCTTCGCTTATGAACCATTTCTGATAATGGATTTGTTTGATCCAAAAATTGCGAAAGGGGATGGGAGCCGGAGAATTCTTTGAAAGCTGCTATTACTGGCGCAGGTGTTACTAAGCCCCGGGGAGTTATTGCGCGTTTGCGTCTAACAGCCCTGGATAGATTTTATCGAATCGAATTCTCCAAACGGCTTGGGGCTAATTTCAATTGTTCCTGAAGCAAATCCGCTACGGATCGGACACGTCGGTTTTTTAAGTGATCTATATCATCGAGTTTACCCCTTCCGTAGCTTATTTCTATTGAGTGATCCGCGGCTGCTAATATGTCTTGAGGTAGCGAGAAGTACTCTGTTTCGGGTACGTCGAGGTTTAGTTTGATGTTCAAGTTTCGTCGGCCAATTCGTCCTAATTCGCATCTATGCTGGAAAAACCTTTTTTATAACTCTTTTAATATGGATTCTGAAAAAGATACACCCGCATCTGCAGCGGAGTATGGATGTTTGTAAAGCTCTGCTATAGCATCCTCCGGTGATTCAATAATTTCTTTTCGCTTTTTAAACATATTCAAAAAAATTTTGGGGTAACGGACATTTTGTAGAATATCTCTTTTATCTAACCCCATAGCTATCGATAAAATTAAGATGGATATTTTTTTTTTCTTGCTAATACGAACCCATAATTTACCCTTACCGTCCATCTCTGGCTTAAATCTCCCTCCCCAATCCGAAATTGCAGTACTAGTATACACAGGAATTCCTTTTTGATCCGACTCCCGGTTGTAGTAAATACCAGGACTTCTTACTATTTGATTAACCAACACTCTAGCAATTCCATTAATAACGAATGTTCCTCTAGAATTCATCCATGGAATAGATCCGAGCCGTACATATTCTTCTTGTACAACTCGATTTTCATTACAAAGCAATTAAGCTGGTACATATGGATCGGCGGAATATGTAATACATTGATACGCGGCATCTCTCTCTCCGACTGAAGGTTCTGTCAATTGGTACCGCTTACCGATGGGTCAGAATTCGACTTCCTTATCTGTATCTTCAATTGTTGGGAAATCTTTGAGTTCCTCAAGCAATTTTCCATTGACAAAACGACTAAACCCTTCGATTTGAATTCGTGCAAGTTCTGGTAGTACGGACATGCCTTCATTTTCTCCTAATGAGGTTATATATCTAGACCTATCTTTGAATAAGATTTTGTGGATTAAGTCTTTGTATTTCCATCTTTCTCTTTCGAGACATTTTTTGTGACGAGATAATTTCCAATTTTTTTTTAGTTACCTAGATACACTGCAGATCTATAAGTAAATAACTAAAACTATTCTCTATTTATCTCTAACTTAATAGATAGTTCTAGTTATTTACTTAACTTCCACTTACATGGTAGCAAGTAACAAGCCGCAAAACAAAGTAGGAACCTAAGCTAAACCAATATTTTGCGAACCTGAAATTGAATCGCCAATTTCCTGACAAATCCGTTTGCTAAAAATACTTTTGCATCTGAGTTTTGTATCTGAGACTGAAACAGCAATCAATACGTAAAGAAAGAACTATCTAGGGGCAAACGAACAACTATTTTGTAATTAAATAAATTATATCACATTAGTAATTTTGATTGCCGAAAAACACGAAAGTTTGGGCAAAGAAATAGATGGATGTTCCCCAGTAATCTTGGTTTTATTAATTTTTGATATTTTTAACCTCGATGTGCAAGGAGCTACTTACCGAAACGAAAGTAGTAAGAGTTAAAAAGACCTTTCCCCTAGGAGATTTTATTACCAACATAGTTAGCAAAATAAGCGATTTGGATACTTCCTATGGCTTGTGTATTTCCTAACTTCAAAAGTTTCAGCGCTAATTCTATTACGGATCGTTGACTCAGAATCAATTGATATGTACACTCCAATTAAGTCAATTTTTGGGATTGTAGTTCAATTGGTTAGAGCACCGCCCTGTCAAGGCGGAAGTTGCGGGTTCGAGACCCGTCAATCCCGATGCAAAAAAATGCAACGAGACGCGTCGCAATTTTCCCCATTTTTGTATTGCCTAGCTAGCAAACAAGGCCACTTTGTATTCGAACTTACGTTCTGGTATTCGATTGGGTCGAGCTGGATTCGAACCAGCGTAGGCGTTGCCAGCGGATTTACAGTCCGTCCCCATTAACCGCTCGGGCATCGACCCATAAATCGAATTGAAAAAATGTGTTTCCATCACAAGGAAACAGGTATAAAATTTTCGTTTGATTAATTGACGTATTTCACCAAGTTACGCCCCATTTGGGATCATGGAGAAGGTAGAAATAGTCTCTTTAATTGCATCAAAAAATTATTGGAGCCTGAATACCCCCAGGGGAATTCGAATCCCCGTCGCCTCTGTGAAAGAGAGGTGTCCTGGGCCTCTAGACGATGGGGGCTGGATTACTCGATAAAAGTATAGGTCATTCCCTCTAAACTGTCAAGCTGGAGAGATTGAAATAACTGGAAACCTATTTGTTTTAGAACTAATTAGTGAACTAAAGTTTTGATCTCGACCTCTATCAACGCAAGTTGCAATAGTTAATTGATTAATTCGAATCAAAAGCAGCAAAAAAAAATCGTTTCTGAAAGTGAAGAATGGGTATTCCCGAGATCTAATTGTGTGATATACTATGTAATTGATATCAAAAAATTAGCCTTAAACACTTTTTCGTCAACCGGAAATATTCCACTCGGTCAACCCGACTAACTAAAAATAGATGGTTCATAACAGAATTTGAGAGTTCTTCCCGTTAGAACCACTCAAGCTATCCTCTAATTGATGATTTGAACTACCGATACGGAAGTAAACATTCTTGCGTTTGTAGCCACTGCACTTTTCATCTTAATTCCAACAGCTTTTCTACTTATCCTTTACATTCAGACGGCCGCTCAGAGTAATGATTAGTCTTCAATCAAATTGATTACTGACTTAGAATCAATTCCACAGGAGCAACTAGGAAAAGGGAAGAGGGTGGAGGTTAAATATTATTTTCAAAATGCGGTTATATGAAATAAAACTAGTATTCTGGACGAAATTCCAAAGCTGTGTGGCTGCGGCTAATAACAAATAATAAAAAGTCGTTAGTACCCAACGCAACGATGTTTCCCGATTAAGCTTTTTTTTGTTAGTCACAGTTTTTTGGCCTCTACTGACCGTTCTTTCTAAAGAAAATTGACAAAAATTGATAGATCGTTTCTTGATCTATCAATTTCTAACTTTTACCAAACTGGTGCTGCTTTTTACGGAGACGGATTCCGCCCGGTGACCAACACCGGGTCCAAAATTAGAGATAGTCCTAAACTATACCTCCAGAGAAGGAGATGTCGACTCAAATGAAGTAAATTAAAGTCTATCAGGAATCTGAACTTAGCTGTATGTTCGATGGAAAAATCGAAACAGCTTTTTGTACCGAACGCAATTTTAACTCCAAATGAAATACTTGCAGCTTGAACAAAAGCTGTAGTAAACTACCGGTATGGAGGAAGGTTTTTTGACAGTGCTGAAACAGGAGAAGATTAGGTTTATTATTCAACTCATTTATCCCGCGTCACACCACTTTTTGATACAACGGGTTGTATTTGAATTGATGACTTTAGGTTCGTTGAAATCCTTCAAAGAAATACTTCCCATACGGAATTGAGCACTATATTTAGTTTAGTTCCCTTAAGCCTATTACGAAGGCGAGAATAAGGGTTATAGATATATGTAGATATCTATCTCTAGATTGATAAATAAACTATCTACATATATCTATATGTACATAGAAATATGTAAGCACATATATCTATGTGACCTGCGTCATATCCCCGAATCTGACTAATAAAGAAAAAACCGATTAGCTATTTATAATCCACTTCTGCCCCAAACTACAAGCGAAAGGGAAAATGTAGAAATTACCGTCAGGGCAGCCCAAGCCATAGTAACTAAGTCCGTAATTATAACTCCTATCTTTTCACTCATCAAATTCTACCTATAACTAACGAGTAACTAACTTTAAGCCCAAATAGATATCAAACTTTAAGTAAGGTTTATAAACGTAGTGATAATAAGATATCTGTTTTTGCAGTATTTTGTTTTTCTTTACAGGATACTATCCCAATGGGGAGAAAAAATAAGTCTATGGAAACCCACGACTTTTCCTTTTTTAATGTTACTAGTTGGTTTCTTAAACTTCAGAAAAATTGTTAAGTGCTCTTTTCGATTCGTCAAATAGTGATATACTTAATAGGGGTTGTTGATGCGTGACTCGTCAAGATACATGAAATGTGACAGGCTATAAGAAGCTATAGAGCAACTCAACCTGTATCTGATTTCAGCGCAATTGACAATCCTAGGGAAACCCCTACCCTGCCCAAATTAAAAAATAGAATTCTCTAAATTCACTTCTACAAAGAACTTACTTTTTTCATTTAAAAAATGCTGCTTTCACCCAGGCGACACCCAGATTCGAACTGGGGAATTAGGGATTTGCAGTCCCCCGTCTTACCACTTGACTACATCGCCTTGTCCTAGGGATCCTTCTCCGACGACCGCCTGGCATAAAAGAACTATTTTCGGGGGTTTTTAGAGCAGATGAAATCTATCACTGGTGAGTATACTACTAGGTCGATATACTAGCAAATAGTTTTCCCTATCCCCCAAGATAACTCCGCCTTCCCAGATGACTCCATTTCAAAAATGACTATGAAACCGCGGTTCTACTGTATTGAAATTTCAAATTAAAAATAAAAAATTTCTTTAGAAAAACCTTTTTAAAAAAGAAAAAGGACTTTTGTACTCCATCTCTCTGAGAAGAAAATATCTTTGTTGTTTCTGAGGTAGGCGGATAGCGGGAATCGAACCCGCGTCACCTCCTTGGCAAGGAGGTATTTTACCATTCAACTATATCCGCACAATCCGTCAATTCATTTTAACGTATTAAACTCCATGTACATCTAACGAAATAATTTACACACAGATTTTTTTGTGAGAAAAAAGGCTAAATTTACCTAAATGGCTTTACCTCCTTCTCTTACCAAAATCAACTCAAAATGAGTTCCATTTTGTAACTTCTTCTGGCAGGGATCAATCTGCGTAGTGCGTAGTTCGTTTGAATTTGGTGTCCCCACTCGTAACAGTAAGTTACGAGAAGAGAACCTGAAACAGCAGAGCAAGTTCCTAAGAAATGAAGGAATTGAGTATACCTACCGAAAAAACTAATCCAATCCATAAAGAGGCTCCCGAAAAAACGATATTTTTGCTACTAGACCATCCCGCGGGAGATGCAAACGCGACAGGCACGCCAACAACCAGTAAGAATGAGGTAGCAATTAATGCAAATAAAGCAAATTGAAAAGCGATAGTCATAGTTCCGATTCCTTCCGCATAAGGAATTGATTGTCTATACCACCCGATTCTCATCCGACAGGGCTCTTACAAAGCAAAGATTTTGTCTGCAAAGTACAAAGAAATGTATCTTTATGACACTAACTTAACTCCTAAAATCCGGTAAGCCTGAAACACTTCCCAACTAGAAAAGTTAGCTCAACCCCGTTTTTCAAGATGTTTCTATATGAAAATTCTAAAATGCTACTTTTATTCCGCATCTTTCTTTCACTTAACGGTGGGGGGAAAAAGCAATTTGATCTCTATTTTAGTTAGAAGAGATAGATCTTGAAATTAGAAACTTTTTCGATTCAATCGTCTCCAATTCAACTATTTGGAAGACGCGGCTCATACCCCCATCCAAATAGCATAGAAGGAATTCGCTCGGGAGAGATGGTCGAGCGGTTTAAGGCTCCAGTCTTGAAAACTGGCATGACGCTAAGACGTCATCGAGGGTTCGAATCCCTCTCTCTCCTAGCCCCGATACTTGCATCGAACAACGAGTAATTTTGGCTGCCAACAACAAGGAGCCCACCCCCAAAAAAAAAAAGGATTACCACATATTGGATGATAAAATGAAATCTATCTAGTCGGATAGATAGAGCAAATTAAGAAATGGCGTAGGGGCGCAGTCATTTGTTACTTATTTGCTAGAAAGATTTTCTTCTTACTAGAAGAAGAAAATCTTTAACTTATTACTAGAAGAAGAAAATCTTTAACTTATTACTCCTTATCCCATTACTAATTGAACACGTTAATTTTTGTCTCTAATCTAATTTTAATTAAGGGGTGTCATGGAAAGGACAGGTTCGGTATCGCGATCAATTCCTTTTTCAAACCCAGCTGCGGCTGCACGAGCCCTACCTGCATGCCAGAGATGACCGACGAAAAAGAAGAATCCTAGAACAAAGTGGGAAGTTGCTAACCAACTGCGGGGAGATACGTAGTTCACAGCGTTGATCTCGGTAGCTACTCCACCTACGGAGTTTAGAGACCCCAAAGGTGCATGAGTCATATATTCCGCGGATCGTCGCTCCTGCCAAGGCTGTATATCTCTTTTCAACTTACCGAGATCTAAACCATTTGGACCTCTCAAAGGTTCTAACCAAGGAGCACGAAGATCCCAGAAGCGCATGGTTTCGCCTCCAAAAATAATTTCTCCAGTGGGAGAACGCATTAGGTATTTACCCAAACCAGTAGGTCCTTGAGCAGAACCTATATTAGCGCCGAGGCGCTGGTCTCTGACAAGAAAAGTAAAAGCTTGTGCTTGAGAAGCTTCTGGACCAGTGGGACCGTAGAATTCGCTTGGGTATGCTGTATTGTTGAACCAGACGAAGCAGCAGGCAGTGAAACCAAATATGGAAAGAGCTCCCAAACTGTAGGATAAGTAAGCCTCTCCGGACCACACGAAAGCTCGACGAGCCCAGGCAAACGGTTTCGTTAATATATGCCAAATTCCACCGAAAATACAGATAGAGCCCAGCCACACATGTCCACCGATAATATCTTCTAGATTATCTACACTTGCAATCCATCCCTCCCCACCAAATGGAGATTTCAGTAGATAGCCAAAGATAATATTGGGGCTTAGCGTAAGATTCGTAATTTTTCTTACATCTCCACCGCCAGGTGCCCACGTGTCATACAACCCCCCGAAGTAGAGTGCTTTGAAAACTAAGAGGAAAGCCCCAAAACCTAATAAAATAAGATGAATACCAAGAATTGTGGTCATCTTATTTTTATCTTTCCAAGCGTAACCGAAGAAAGGAAAAGATTCTTCTAGAGTTTCAGGGCCGATCAGGGCATGATATATGCCTCCAAAGCCCAAAACTGCGGAAGAGACCAAATGGAGCACTCCGGAAACAAAGTAGGGGAAAGTATCTACTACTTCACCACCAGGACCCACCCCCCAACCCAGAGTGGCCAGGTGGGGAAGTAAGATTAGTCCCTGCTCGTACATAGGCTTCTCCGATACAAAGTGAGCTACTTCAAATAGATTCATAGCCCCAGCCCAAAAAACAATCAGGCCAGCATGAGCCACGTGGGCGCCAAGCAGTTTACCAGACAGATTAATCAACCGGGCATTCCCTGCCCACCAGGCAAAACCTGTGGTTTCCTGATCACGACCACCCAGCGAAAGGGTTCCATTAAAGAGCGTTTCCACGGGGTAAAACCTCCTCGGGGAATACAAGGTTTTCATGAGGCTGATCCTGAGCTGCCATCCAGGCACGGATCCCTTCGTTTAATAAAATATTTTTTGTGTAAAAAGTCTCGAACTCAGGATCTTCTGCTGCACGAATTTCTTGGGAGACAAAGTCGTACGCACGTAAATTTAGGGCGAGACCAACCACCCCAATAGCACTCATCCACAAACCCGTCACTGGCACGAATAACATGAAAAAGTGTAACCAACGTTTGTTGGAGAAGGCAACACCAAATATTTGGGACCAGAAGCGATTTGCAGTTACCATCGAATAAGTCTCTTCAGACTGAGTTGGATTGAACGCCCTAAACGTGTTCGCACCGTCACCGTCTTCAAATAGAGTGTTTTCAACCGTAGCGCCATGGATGGCGCATAGAAGAGCAGCACCAAGAACCCCCGCAACTCCCATCATATGAAATGGGTTCAGAGTCCAATTATGAAAACCCTGAAAAAAGAGAATAAAACGGAATATAGCTGCTACACCGAAACTGGGTGCGAAGAACCAACCGGATTGTCCCAAAGGGTAAATCAAGAACACAGAGACAAAAACTGCAATCGGAGCGGAAAAAGCTATTGCGTTGTAGGGGCGTAGTTGTACGGACCTAGCTAGTTCGAATTGACGTAACATAAAACCTATCAAAGCGAAAGAGCCATGAAGAGCGACGAAAGTCCATAAGCCCCCTAACTGGCACCAACGTGTGAAGTCACCCTGCGCTTCAGGACCCCATAACAGAAGCAAGGAGTGGGCCAAACTATTGGCAGGGGTGGATACCGCGGCAGTCAAGAAATTGCATCCCTCTAAGTAAGAACTAGCTAATCCGTGAGTGTACCATGAAGTCACAAAGGTCGTACCTGTAAACCAACCGCCTAAAGCGAAGTAAGCGGTAGGAAAAAGTAGTAGGCCAGACCAACCCACAAAAACGAAACGATCTCTTCTAAGCCAGTCGTCCATACTGTCAAATAGATCTTTCGGTTCTTTGGAAGATTTTCCAATGGCAATTGTCATATTGTTCCCTCATTAAGTTAAGCTCCTCAAACCACTTCTGGGTTCCTCACTCTTCTTTGATCACTCGACGAGTCGGTATAGACTACTCGAATATGAGATAACCGGCTCGTCAATGTAAAAGGCATTTTGCCAGAATTCTTCGTGCGAAAGGGAGACTCGGAAGAAGGAATTCGTCAGTTCTTTTTGCTTCTTATTTATCTTTCTATTTATTTACCGTTCTATCCCTCGCTTCCTTGTTCCGATATCTTAATCTTGCTTGTCTCTGAAAGATCCCTTTGTTACGTCATCTATTTTTTTTTTTGAGAAAGTGGGTCAACCCCCCTTTTCTTCTAGGACTTTGTTAAACATTCTAACACATGAAAGAATCCAACCCAATGAAAAGAGAAATTGTCTGTAAGACTAATAATTTACAGAGAAATAAGTACGGAATTTAGTAGTATGAATAGCTCGCACATTTTATAGATATAGATGGAATTTGCACTTTTGTGGTACTTTTTCTAACTAATTGATAGTTTTTCCACCAATTTTCAGGAAACTACAAAAATTGTTTGGTTTCGAATATTCTAAATGAATAGCGGCATGTCGCGGTTCATTTTTGAATAAGGAGTCTGTCGGAAATTTTCATTTCAGGTTGAACAAAATAGTTATATCTCTGTTTCAAGTCCTAACAGTACAGTTATTTTTTGTTTCCGATTGTTTAGAAAATGTGGTAAGCGGGAGTTCTAGAGACTCAGGAAAAACTTCTTCTATCTGAATCTCCCCTATTTTTTTTCTAATATTTTTCTTTCTCTTTAATTACGTGTAGATGTACATATATATATTTTCTATATATTTACATAATATTGATAGTAGGAATTTGCATTTGATTCCCGAGGTAAGGATAACCAAAATGTCTTTTGTATGATAAATTATATCCAACTAAATACTCGACATTGTGAGGAATGACGCAATTTGCATAAGGACAAAAGAAAATTTTGATAGAAAAATCTGCGGTGAAAAACAATTTTTTTAGGAATAGAAGAAACTTTTTTTTTTACATTTTGAAGACCTTGACGACCTGAGCTGATAAAATACCAGCAGCTAAGCCGAGACTATTGGATAGTCAGATTTTGCAAAACTATTTGATCAGCCCCTTGTCGGATTTGAACCGACGACTTACGCCTTACCATGGCGTTACTCTACCGCTGAGTTAAAAGGGCTTTTTCATTCTCAAGTAACCTGGACGAATGGGAAAAAAGTTGGCTTTTCTTTTAGGAAATCGGATCTAAATCTTGGTTAGAGCTGTTGGTAAAACCGTCAGGAAAACAAAAGGGAACAACTGATTACTTTCAACGCTTGGCAAGAACTGTTGATGGATTGGGTCAATAATTGGCAGTTGACTTTGCGGAGACGGGATTTGAACCCGTGACCTCGAGGTTATGAGCCTCGCGAGCTACCAAGCTGCTCTACCCCGCGTAGTTAATGCCTTCAATGTAATTATTATACATTCCCTTGAATAATTTCATTGAGCAGAAGTGCTAGAACTGGGTAAATCAAAGATATTATATACATATTTAATTCTCGATCCGTGAAACAAACGATGGGGGGGGAAATATTTCAATTCTTCACCAACTCGATTTTGATACTCCAGGCAAAACACAGGTGTGTGCCATTTCGCGGGGTACGTGTCTGGAGAAACCGAAGTCTCGGTAATTAGATCTGGGTCGTCCGGTTAGAGAGCATCGATTACGGAGACGAACAGGCGCACTATTGCGTGGTAGAGATTGCAATCTTTCGGAAAGAATTAGTTTCTCCTGGATTCGCAAACTACTCTTGATTTGCCGTTTCAGAGATTGGCGAACAACATCAAACTTTTTCACTAATTTATTTTTCTTTTTCTCTCTCTCAATGAGACTTTTCTTTGCCATAATTGACAGGTCGGTAAACGGAGTTTTTTTATTACTACGAAACAAATATACCATGAAAAAAATAAAACTTGCAGCCAGAAGTGTTATTTATCAATAACTTAATAACTTCGAGAAATGTATTTATCCCTATACCTATTGGTAAGTAAATAATCAATGTCCCGGATGTGAAAGACCAAGCAAGCCCGACGCGGTAGCGGTCAAGTTTGTAGTCGGATGAAAGGGATTAACCAAATTTACCTGATGTAGATGCTATTAGAAAAGCTGCGTAGGTAAATATATAACCCACAGAGAAGTGAGCTAATCCAACCAATCGTGCTTGAACAATGGAAAGAGCAACTGGCTTATCTTTCCATCGTATCACGTTTGCTAGGGGCGTTCGTTCGTGGGCCCAAGCTAGAGTTTCGATGAGTTCTTGCCAATACCCGCGCCACGAAATTGGAAACATAAACCCGATAGCCCACACAAGATGCCCAAATAAAAACATCCATGCCCATACAGATAAACTGTTCATGCCGAAAGGGTTATAACCATTAATAAGCTGCGAAGAATTCAGCCATAAGTAATCCCTCAACCATCCCATTAAGTACGTAGAAGATTCGTTGAATTGAGCGGCATTGCCCTGCCACAAAGTAATGTGTTTCCAGTGCCAGTAGAACGTGACCCATCCAATAGTGTTCAGCATCCAAAAAACAGCTAAGTAGAAAGCATCCCAAGCGGAAATGTCGCAGGTTCCCCCTCGGCCGGGACCATCGCAAGGAAAGCTGTAACCAAATTCTTTTTTATCCGGCATCAACTTGGAACCACGCGCATCTAATGCACCTTTCACCAAAATTAATGTAGTTGTGTGTAATCCCAAAGCAATGGCATGGTGAACTAGAAAATCCCCAGGACCTATTGTTAAATATAACGAATTGCTGCTGCTGTTAACAGCATCCAACCAACCAGGTAACCACAAGCTCCGACCGGCATTACTTGCTGGACTATCTGCCGAAGATAAGAGTATGTCGAAGCCATACGAAGCTTTACCATGAGCCGATTGGATCCACTGAGCAAATACAGGTTCAATTAGAATCTGTTTTTCCGGAGTCCCAAACGCCAACATGACGTCGTTGTGAACATAAAGACCTAACGTATGAAACCCCAAGAATAAGCTAGCCCAACTTAGGTGGGAGATTATTGCTTCTTTGTGCTCCAGCATTCTTGCTAAGACATTATCTTTATTTTGCTCAGGATCGTAATCTCTAATAAAAAAGATAGCTCCGTGTGCGAAAGCTCCTGTCATGATAAACCCGGCAATGTATTGGTGATGTGTATATAGCGCGGCTTGGGTTGTAAAATCCTGTGCTATGAAAGCATAAGCGGGTAGGGAATACATATGTTGCGCGACAAGGGAAGTGATGACCCCCAAAGCAGCTAAAGCGAGTCCCAATTGAAAGTGGAGGGAATTATTCACCGTATCGTAAAGTCCCTTGTGCCCAAGTCCCAATCTGCCTCCTGGGGGAATATGAGCATCCAAAATTTCCTTCATGCTATGTCCAATACCAAAGTTAGTTCTGTACATATGGCCGGCAATTACAAAAACAACGGCTATTGCCAGGTGGTGATGAGCAATATCAGTTAGCCACAAACTTTGAGTCTGAGGATGGAACCCCCCTAAAAAAGTTAGAATAGCTGTTCCCGAACCTTGAGTGCTGTTAAACAAATGAGTGCTGGAGTCGGGATTTTGTGCGTAAACGCCCCACTGACCCGAAAAAAACGGCCCCAATCCCTGAGGATGCGGAGCGGTAGTTAATAAGTCGTTCCATCTAACATGTCCACCCCTCGCTTCGGGAATAGCTACATGAACCAAATGGCCTGTCCAAGCCAAAGAACTCACTCCAAATAATCCCGAAAGATGGTGATTAAGCCGAGATTCAGCATTTTTGAACCACGAAATGCTTGGTTTCCATTTGGGTTGGAGGTGTAACCAGCTAGCTAGTAAGAACAAAGCAGAAATAGCTAGCAGAAAAATAGATCCAGTATAGAGATCTTGGTTATTACGTAGACCAATGGTGTACCACCACTGATATACACCGGAATAAGCTATATTGACCGGACCCGTAGCCCCCCCTCGGGTGTAGGCTTCGACCGCCGGCTGACCAAAATGGGGATCCCAAATGGCATGAGCGATCGGTCTCACATGTAAGGGGTCCCGTACCCATGTTTCGAAGTTGCCCTGCCAAGCTACGTGGAACAAATTTCCAGAGGTCCATAGAAAGATGATAGCTAACTGACCGAAGTGAGATGCAAATATTTGTTGGTAGAGACGTTCTTCAGTGGTATCGTCATGACTTTCGAAATCATGCGCAGTGGCTATACCGAACCAGATACGACGAGTAGTTGGGTCTTGGGATAGACCCTGGCTGAACTTTGGAAATCTTGATGCCGTAATGTTTCTCAAATCCTCCTAGCCATTATCCCACTGCAATGATTCTCGCCAGGAAGAATGCCCAAGTTGTGGCAATTCCACCCAGAAGGTAATGAGTTACTCCCACGGCGCGTCCCTGTATAATACTCAGAGCTCGCGGTTGGGTGGCGGGAGCAACTTTCAATTTATTATGAGCCCAAATTATAGATTCAATAAGCTCCTGCCAATAGCCGCGACCGCTGAATAGAAACATTAAGCTAAAAGCCCAGACAAAATGAGCCCCTAAGAATAGGAGACCATACGCGGATAATGAAGAACCATAGGATTGAATGACTTGAGAAGCCTGTGCCCACAAAAAATCTCGCAGCCATCCGTTTATTGTTGTTGAACTTTGCGCAAAGTTTCCCCCAGTAATGTGATTCACTGTTCCTTGTTCGCTTACACTTCCCCATACATCTGATTGCATCTTCCAACTGAAGTGGAATATAACTACTGAAATGGAGTTGTACATCCAGAACAGCCCCAGGAAAACATGATCCCAAGCAGATACCTGGCAGGTGCCTCCCCTCCCAGGACCGTCGCAGGGAAAACGAAAACCGAGATTTGCTTTGTCAGGTATTAGCCGGGAGCTGCGTGCAAATAAGACGCCTTTCAACAATATTAATACGGTAACGTGAATTGTAAATGCGTGGATATGGTGCACCAGAAAATCTGCAGTACCTAATGGAATCGGCGCTAAGGCCACCTTACCGGCTACTGCTATTAAGTTGCTCCCACCCCAGGCTAGGCTAGTGCTTTCCGTTGCGTTAGGTACAGTCAATCCAGGAGCCAAGGCGTGAGTATTTTGAATCCATTGAGCAAAGATTGGTTGCAATTGAATGGCAGTATCCGAAAACATATCTTGAGGACGCCCTAAGGCACTCATGGTATCATTATGAATATATAGACCGAAGCTGTGGAAACCCAGAAAGATACAAACCCAGTTAAGATGTGAAATTATTGCATCACGATGACGAATAACACGATCCAACAAGTTGTTGCATTGAGTAGTTGGATCGTAATCCCTTACGACAAAAATAGCCGCGTGTGCAGCTGCTCCCACTACTAAGAAACCTCCTATCCACATGTGATGTGTAAACAGGGAAAGTTGTGTGGCGTAATCGGTGGCTAAGTAGGGATAAGGGGGCATGGCATACATATGATGAGAGACAATAATTGTTAGGGATCCCAAAGTGGCGAGATTGATAGCTAATTGAGCGTGCCACGAACTTGTTAAAATTTCATATAGGCCCTTATGTCCCTCACCTGTAAAGGGTCCTTTATGGGCTTCCAGTATTTCTTTCGTGCTATGCCCAATACCCCAATTTGTTCTGTACATATGACCAGCTACCAAGAATAGAACCGCGATGGCCAAGTGGTGATGTGCAGCATCAGTCAACCACAACCCTCCCGTTATCGGGTTTAACCCACCGCGGAAAGTCAAGAAGTCCGAGTATTCTGACCAGTTCAAAGTGAAGAATGGGATTAATCCTTTTGCAAAACTAGGATACATCTGAGCTAGAAGATCGCGATTAAGGATGAATTCGTGGGGAAGAGGTATTTCTTCGGGGTCAACACCTGCGTCTAATAGCTGATTAATGGGGAGTGAAACGTGTATCTGATGCCCCGCCCATCCTAGAGATCCCAATCCCAATAAACCGGCCAAGTGATGATTCAGCATGGATTCGACATTTTGGAACCAAGCCAATTTTGGAGCAGCCTTGTGGTAATGAAACCAGCCGGCAAAAAACATCAATCCGGCAAAAACTAAAGCACCCACAGCTGTGCAATAAAGCTGTAACTCATTAGTTATTCCGGAGGCTCGCCAAAGTTGGAAAAATCCGGACGTTATTTGCACGCCCTGAAACCCCCCACCCACATCTCCATTAAGTATTTCCTGACCCACTATTGGCCAAACGACTTGGGCACTGGGTTTCACGTGGGTCGGATCATTCAACCATGCTTCATAGTTGGAAAAACGAGCTCCATGGAAGTACATGCCGCTTAACCAAATAAAAATAATAGCTAGTTGACCAAAATGAGCACTAAATATTTTACGGGATATATCCTCTAAGTCATTGGTATGACTATCAAAATCGTGGGCATCGGCATGTAGGTTCCAAATCCATGTAGTGGTACTAGGACCCTTAGCCAAATTTCTCGCGAAATGTCCAGGCTGAGCCCATCTCTCAAAAGATGTTTTCACGGGATCCTTCTCTACCATAATTTTGACTTCTGGTTCCGGCGAACGAATAGTCATCGGGACTCTCCTATCTTCGGGCAGGGGATAGCAACAACCTACCAACAGGAGATACAAAACTTCTAATAACTGGGGTTTTTACAAAAATTTACTAGATTTCCTCCGAATTTGAAACTTGAACAGCTCTGATGGAGGGGTTCTACAGGATAAGCTTTTGGTGGTATTATTACACGAGTTAGTAGTGCTTAATGGACTTGAAATAACTAATCGCCCGTTCGGTAAAAAAAGAAAGGAGGGAGAGGAGTCGGTGTCTGACAAGCGGGCAAGCAGAAAATTTTATTTAATCCTACTCGATAAGTTTGTTTGCCACACATTTTTTGTTTCACCGTTCTACCTCTCCCACCGATGAAGCGAACTCTTCTATTTATGAAGCAGGGAAGAGCGTCCTGTAATTTTTGACCGATTCTGTGCTTCAGCGTAATTTTCGGGGGAAAGTGCTACTGCCCGTTTCCAATACCCAGCAGCCTGATCAAACCAAGCTTCCGAAATTTCCAAATCTCCTTGCTGAATGGCCTGTTCCCCTCGACCAGGATGGATGATTCCTTGATAATCTCCTCCTTTAGAACCGAACTTGGGAGTTTCCCACCCCATACGGCTCATACGACTGTACCCCAGTTTATCGTCTTATAACCAGGAAATGAATACTACTCCCGAACTTTGGGAGAAGCAGGAATAGTCGGTTTATAAATAGAAATAGTCAGGTTTTTGATTTTATCTGTCCAAAATAAAACCTCTTCCGTACTCACAGCTATTAAGGAAGGATTAACAACTTCCCTCGTCACTAACTACCCTATCTCAATATGGATCGCTTGAAAAAGTTTTCTCTTTCCTTTGGGATTTGATACTACGCCGTGTCTCGCCATTTTTTTTCTCAACTGCCTCTGCTACAGAAACAAATTGCATAAATTTTTTGATGAGACAGTCTCATTGTATCGACCCAAATTTTCAACAATAAATCCTTGCGACGCTCTATTCCCCCACTTCACTTAGTCAACTATCCATGGGACAGTTAAGTCTTTTATCTCCTTTAAACCTGGATTTATTTAAAGGGGACTAAATCCCGCAGCTCGTGGCAATTCCCATCCGGAAATACGCTTGGGGGAAGCCTTCCTCGTCAATTAAGTGGTTCGGAACCAAAGAATCCTGAAGTATAGGTAGTCGCACGTGGTGGCGGATCACAGCCATATTATTAAAAGCCTGTGGCAAGAAGGAATTGCGCTCCGGTGCCTGGAAGTAGTATTCCAATGCTTTTGCATGTTCTCCATTACTGGTATGAATCAGACCTATATTGTGGAGTATGTAACTTCGATCGTAAGAATCAATCTCTAAGCGCATGGCTTTGTAGTAACTTCGCGGAGCTTCTGCATATTCTCCTTCTGACTGGGCCGACATCCGTTACGGTTGCTTATGCGAAAAAGCTCCGCTTCAAAACCGTACGTGAAACTTCCGTTTCATACGGCTCCTCCCGCCTGATTGACGAAGAAGCACTTTGGGTAGTATTATTACTGTTATCCCTAATGAAATTTCTAACTAAGCGGGGGTTAGTGTCTTGAAAAACTAGTGTCTAACCATCCCTTCTGCAAAGAGTCTCTTTTTCTTACTGGATGGATTATGTCATCATCAATAAATTACTGAGAACAGCAATAGACTCCATCCAACAATGAACTCCCTGGCAATTTATTCGTTCCCAACGCTTTGTTTCTCAGGGGATTAGTCACCCCGGCAATCTCCGATGATCCAGGGGGTATCCAAAATACAAACGGGATGGCTGCTTGTTACCCCGATCGCAATTAGTCGTTATCACGACTCCAGGGTTCTTAAATAAACAGAATGTTTGCCGAAGCTGGGTTGACGAAGACTTTGTATTGCCGATTTCTTCGTGTGGTGTCTGCCCCCCCCCTCTGCTTCTTCCTAAAATTATTGCATATCAAATAATAAAAGCTTTAACCCCTTGCTTGCTTGATACCCAGATCCGCAAAAAACAAGAACCGTAACTTGCGGGGCTGCATCAGTCGTGGATACGCGACTGAAGGATTTGTTTGACAATCAAAAAACACCTCTACCAAATGTGGGCTTGCTAAAATGGTATTTTTTTTTTAAACCAATTGGGAATAGTGCCAAACTGCTTCCCTTCTCGAATCACACCATCCCTGTAGTATATAGAAGCTTCCCTCTCTCTCTTAGTAGTAGGTAAAATTCTTGTCAAAATATCCGCTAAAATTGTGAAAGTTTTATCGATAAAATTATCATTTCTCCGCGACCTAGGCGTAGTCGAAATTAACTCCTTGTTTTTTTTTCATCAGTTCACCTTTTATTTCATCATTTCATTCATTGAGATTACGGAAAAAAAACTAAGTCGACTTGATTGGACGACAAGTTAAAAGGGAGAGATCGCGGAGTGACAAAGTAGGTCAAAAACTTACTCCACTTTCCCTCTCGATTTTTAGGGATAGTTGTTGGTGAGGATATGCGCGAATCACTTGTCATTTCACTGTCTAAAGCCCTAAAATAAATTCAGATGTTTTACTACTGAAATGTATCAGCCCCGGGAGAGGTGGCCGAGCGGTTTAAGGCATAGCACCGGAAATGCTACGTAGATTTCTAGCTATCGAGGGTTCGAATCCCTCCCTTTCCTATCTATATTATTACTTCTTTAGACATCTTTTCGTTTATCCCTCTTCTCCTCCCCCGTTAGATTTGTTGAGATAATGCATATCTCTAACTAACAAATTACATTATGATCCAAATCAATTTTTTTTTCTTTACTAAAAGAATTAAAGGATAGGTCAAAAATCTTATTATATTTCATGTTTCTGGGAATCTGCTTCTTATTTTGTAGAAATCTGAGTTCTTTGACTCGGTATTTTCACAACGAGGGTTTCCACAGTATTTGATGGAATTTTATTAAGCCTTTCGGGAGTAATACTCAACAACTAACAATTCATTTATATCTAAGTCGATGGATTCTCGATTGGCCATATGATTTACTAAACCCGCAGGCTCACCGTTTTTCGAGAGAGACAGAGTCAAATGATCCGGTATCCCGCCCCCTCCAAGAGACTCACCTTTCGCGGCATTGTGGGAAGTTGGTCGGTTTCGAATAGTAATAATATCTTTAGGTTTACATCGATAGCTTGGTATATCCACAATACGATGGTTCACTAAAATATGTCTATGATTAACCAATTGTCTGGCAGCGGGAATCGTGGAAGCCATACCTAACCGAAAAATTATATTATCCAAACGCATCTCAAGCAATTGCAACGGTACCTGACCTGTTGAACCCCTGGTTTTTCTGGCGATACGAACATATTTTAGTAATTGGCGTTCTGTCAATCCGTAGTTAAAACGTAATCTCTGTTTGGCCTCCAAACGCACGCAGAATTGAGAAATTTTCTTTGAAGCTGATTGATCGTTAGCAACTCGAAATTCCCCCGATTTGAGCATCGTATCCTTACCCGCAAAGCCTGGCAAATTTTTTAGACGACGCATTGGTTTTAAACGAGGTCCTCGATAACGAGACGTAAAAACTCCTTTTCTATAAATGGTTTCCAAATGGAGGACGGAAGAACAAATTAGGAGATCAGCACGGAGATGTAATCCATCTCTATTGCCGAATTAAATAAAAGTTGATCAATATTGGTATCTATGAAAATCATAACATATGGATAGAAACTGATAAATATTTGATTTGCTAAAATCATTTGAGCGAAGAGTTTAGGGAGCAGACCGAAACCCACTTTACTACTACTAATGATGTATCCACCAATTTGTACCGGATAGATTGAAAATGTTGTAGTATATACATTTACATAAAAATTCTATAAATGAAACTCAGATGGATTGATATTGTCAGTGTATTGCTTTGAGTGGTGCGTCTCTATATACTTAATTTCAGAAAAAACTTTAAAAAAAAACGCGTAATTTCCTAATCAACATTTTGTATTACACAGACTTATTATTTAAGGAAAATAAAAGAAGTCAAAAGCGAGGGTAAAACAAGGGGAAGGATCAACAGAGCAGAAGCAAAAGGGGTGATGTGTATAAACAGATGTATATTTGCATTTACATGCAAGTTTTTCCATCCATAATTGGAATAGCTCTTTAGTAGGTGGGGTGGGGTCTAGATTATTGAATACAGGTACACCAAATTCTCCCATCCTTTCTCTTCGAACTATTAAAAAGAATTAAGTATCTAAGTCTTTCCCTTCCGGTTTGTTGGGGCTAGGGGTGGGGATATGGCGAAATGGTAGACGCAGCGGACTCAAGCAGATTGAGCCTAGATATGGAGACGTATCGAGTGGCAGCTCCCAGATTCAGGGAAACCTAGGATTTTTTAGCAGGCAATCCTGAGCCAAATCTCGCATCACCTCACGGAATTTCAGCTGGATTGGTAGGGCGAGATAGGTACAGAGACTCGAAGGGGGTTATTCTAACGGTCGAACTATTAGTTAGTAGTTTAAAAAAGAATTGAATATCCAAATGTTTTATGTGATTGACCACATGAAGTAAGATATATGAACGGGAAAGATTTGAATTGTAATTAAAAAGAGGGATATTCTAGCTTTTAGAAGCGGACTCGTTATAATCAGTTTGGAAGACGTATTCATTCACGAAGTCGCGCCAATATTCTGTTTCATTGATGAAAAGGGCGCTAAAGAAACCTCTCTTCCTTCATCCTACTTAGTAGTATTGCTAGTTCCCACATTTTCTCCTACCTGTTGTAAAATCTCGTTACATTCTGACGAATACTCCTACTTAAGTTAAGTAATGAATGAGTCGGTAGCAACTAATAATTTTCTCGCGAATGAAGGTAGAGCCCTATCCTACGCAGCTACTGACAATCTGGTAGCGACGCAAGTTGCAGTGGGAAGAAAATCCGTTGGTTTTGGCCGTGAGGGTTCAAGTCCCTCTATCCCCAATGCTACAATTCAATCATTCCTTTTGGATTCAATTGATATATCTACGAGTAAAGGGAAGGAAACCACCTAAAACCCTTTGTTTCACCCGGAAACAAAAAAAGGATCAGCCATTCAGGCGGTGGAAATCCCTGAATGGCTCGATCAATCTTTAGTCCCTCCCCCCTCCCGTCTTTTATTTCTTTTTTACAAACAGCATGAAACACATCAACAGAAGTTAAAGTTTAATTGGTCGTCAAAGACCCAAAAACGGGAATGTTGAATCCTCGCGTCTCTAAAACAGTCGTATCCTTAAAAGAAAAGAAGTTGGCCGGGATAGCTCAGTTGGTAGAGCAGAGGACTGAAAATCCTCGTGTCACCAGTTCGAATCTGGTTCTTGGCAACTAAAGTAAAAGTATTCCCACAAGTTGTATATGGAAAAAAAAAAAAAAGTTTGGGTTGAACCTATGTCATAGGGATGGGACCTTACTAGAAAAAGCTAGTCGAAAGCTAGTAAGTTTTTCAATAACTGGGTAAATTGAGTGAGAAGAAATTAGAAAACCGAATCTTTCTCTTTCAAAGGAATCTAATAGGCATCTTGTAATTCATAGAAGTTGGGTACGACATAATCCTTACGGAGAGGCCAGCCGATCCAACTTTCAGGCATTAGTATACGCCTAAGATACGGGTGTCCCCGGTGAATTATTCCCAACATGTCGTAGGATTCACGTTCCTGGAAATCAGCGCTTTTCCAAACCCAGTAAATCGAAGGTATTTGAGGGTTTTCTCTTGAAACAAAGACTTTTGCACATATCTCCTCAGGTTGATCTGGCTGATCTCGCATCTGGGTTAAGTGATACACACTGACTAAAAATCCCCCCGGTGTTGCGTCGTAAGCACATTGACACCGTAGGTAATTAAATCCGTAAGCGTATAGAGCGACAGCTATAGACAACCACTCCTCCGACTTGACTTGCAAAATCTCGACACCTCTATAATCGTAACCCAAAGGTCGATGTGAAAACTTGTGTTTAGCTAACCAGGCAGATATTCGACCCCGCATATCTGGATGGAATTCATCTTTTTCAGTGGTGTTCATATTGGTTAATACCTCCTCATTTTTCTCAATGATTCATAGGATAACTAGAATTAGTCATCAATTTGATGATATTAATTCATCGTATTCGTCTGAAAATTTTTGCAAGTTTTCCGAAAAACTAGTTAGTGCCGATTTTGTGCCACAATTTTTTATCTCTTGATTGTACTTTCCGGTATGGTCGTTTGGTACGAAACGAAATCGGTGACTTAAGATAAGGTATCGCGTTCGAGTGGGTCGGTAAGCCCGTTCCCCAAAGCTTTCTCGAGCAATTTTCTTGCGTAGTTTTGTCACGGCATCGGTAATGGCTTCGGGTTTGGGTGGGCAACCAGGTAAATGAATATCGACAGGAATTAATTTATCTACCCCGCGAACCGTACTGTAGGAATCTGTACTAGACATGCCTCCCGTAATGGTGCAAGCTCCCATAGCAATTACATACTTAGGTTCAGGCATTTGCTCATATAATCTTACTAGAGATGGAGCCATTTTCATTGTTACGGTACCGGCAGTAACAATTAGGTCCGCTTGTCTAGGACTGGATCTAGGTACTAGGCCGTACCGATCGAAATCAAATCTCGAGCCAATTAGAGAGGCAAATTCGATGAAGCAACAACTGGTACCATATAGAAGTGGCCATAAACTGGATAACCTGGACCAGTTGGAAAAATCACGGATACTAGCTAAAAAAATTGAATCTGACAAATCCCGCCGAAAAGACAATCGTGCTACCGAATTGAGAAAAGCGTCTTCCTTTTCGTATTTGACTCTCCTGCTGTCACTCTCACTCGATTGTTCAGAAATTGAGACCATTCCGATGCTCCTTTTCGCCATGCATAAACCAGACCGACAATTAGTACGAATACGAAAACAATCACTTCGACGAAACCAAATAATCCCAAGTCCCCAAAAGCTATAGCCCAGGGATAGAGAAATACGGTTTCGACATCGGAGACCGTGAAGACCAAGGCAAACATGTAATAACGTATCTGAAATCGAATCCAAGTATCTCCTTTTGGTTCAATACCCGACTCGTAACTCGCCAACTTTTCCGGCCCCCCTCGAGTGGGAGCAACAAGCTTGGGAATCGAAAAAGCCAGAAATGGAATAGATATACAAACTAACAGAAAAATCCGGAAAGAGTCATATTGGTGAAACAAAAACATATCTACACTCCTTCCGTTTCCACAATCACCATTTCGCTACACCACAACAGGTTTAGCACCTACAACCTTCTTCGAGAAGTGGGTTGGGGTTGTCGCCAGCTTATATCTGTAGTAGTAATTAGTAAGTTAAATAGGATCCGTATAAATACTATCATTCTTACGATTCTTCCATCCGCAGTCTCGTTCTCGCAGCTCTACCTTTAGCAGTACTACTAAGGAGACTGGTACTCTGACTGGGTCGCATGTGCGTTCGGCTGATTACTAACTACAAAAAAAAAATTGAACCAATTTCCTTCTACTTCTGGCCATGGGGGGGGGGTCACATTAACTTGATGAATCAAATTGAATAGATCCTATTGAGTGATGAATTTACTTGGATTGGATAGGCAACCCGGATCAATTAGGTAGATTGCACCACATCGACAATCTTGTATTTCTAGTCTTTTTTTTTCCACACGATTTAGGGCTATACGGATTCGAACCGTAGACACTCTCGGTTATGCAGATCAGAATATCGAAACGAGTTTTCAAACTGCTTATCGAACCCAACATGCCGCTTTTGCGGCATTGGGCTCTCTACCTAACTGTTTCCCAATTGAATTGGATACGAACAGGCGCTGATGTACCAATCTTTCATTTCGTATCGTATTATGAATGAGAAAAGATGATTCCGTATACTCAAGCAATTTTTTATCCAGGTATTCCTCCAGGTTGGATAGTTGGATGAAAAAGAAATGCATTAAGCAATCCCAAAGTATCTTGAGAAGATTATTAGCTACGCGTTGACACAGGTTTGCATCTGTTGGGTAGAACTCCATCTCGGGATCCGATATAGTCTCTGTCTTTTGGAGAATTTAGCACGACACTTTCTACACCCGAAAGTTCGTAAGACGAGGAAGAGATTTTCTTTTGGACCCCCATTGTCCAACCAAATTTAGCATTGGATAAACCAATTTTACCATATCAACTTTTCAAAATCAATTTGCAGTCGATTTCTCTGTCATGCTACTGTTCTTTCGTGGCAAAAAAGTAAGACAGAAGTATGTCATGCAATTTTTTTTGTTTGCACAAATCGTTGGATTTCGACGAATCTTCTAAAAATACATTGGCGCACGTGTAAACGAGGCGCTCTACCGCTGAGCTATAGCCCTTGACAAAACTGTTCATGTAACAAATATTCTATCCGCGACAACTAATTTATGTCAAGTCAATCAGTTAGAAGAAAAATATTGAACCAGCTACTTATTATTGATGTAACATGAACTTGCTTCCGGCCATTTTTCGTGGGTATAATAAATATATATACAGAAGAATATAGACAGATAGATACATAGAAATATATCTGAATTTATGTTACATACAGCAATATGAATCCCACATCTGAGTAGGTGGGAATCATCACATTGGTGCGTAGGAAGATGGCGGAGACCTACTTAACTCAGCGGTTAGAGTATCGCTTTCATACGGCGAGAGTCATTGGTTCAAATCCAATAGTAGGTAACACTTACTTATTAGATACCGCGACTACTGAATCGGTATCGAGTCGGTACCTAATAAGTTTCACCGTGTACAAGACCTATTGCATGCGTAGCATCATTTTTAGTAAAGTACGTGATCATCGGGCCGGATCGATATCGATAATATCGGGCTCATGAGAACCGAACTAAACGGTAGTTGAAGCTTCCAATCTGGCTTTAGCTCTTTTAAATGCCAAGTTGGCTTCTATTATTCTTTTCTTACCTTCTGCTTTAGCTAACTCAGCTTGAGCTGCCTGAAAACCTCTTCGAGCTTCGGCAGGATCAATTTCATTAGCTCTCTCTGCTTCATTAACTAATATTGTTACCCGATTATTATCTATCATGGCGAAGCCGCCCATCAGTGCCATTGCGGACCATTGCCCGTCATTACGTATTTTTGAGACCCCCATATCCAAAGCTGTGAGAAGTGGCGCGTGATTGGGTAGTATACCAATCTGACCACTACTGGTGGATAAAACAATTTCCCAGACCTCGGAATTCCAAACTATTCGATTAGGGGCCATTACACGAAGACTTAATCCCATACCTATTATTGACCCTCCGTCTGTAAAGTCGCGGCCTTCGCGGCGGCTTCGTCAATATTGCCAACTGAATAAAAAGCTTGCTCGGGGAGATTATCCAACTCTCCAGGAAGAATCATTTGAAATCCCTTAATTGTTTCTGATAAACTGACATATTTACCCGGAGAACCGGTGAAGACTTCTGCTACAAAGAAAGGTTGTGACAAGAAACGTTCTATTTTTCGCGCTCTAGCTACCGTCAAACGGTCCTCCTCGGATAATTCGTCTAGCCCGAGAATAGCTATAATATCTTGAAGTTCCTTGTAACGTTGCAAAGTCTGCTTCACGCCCTGCGCCGTTTCGTAATGCTCCTCGCCTACAATCCAAGGCTGCAACATAGTTGAGGTCGAATCCAATGGATCTACGGCCGGATAGATACCTTTTGCTGCTAAGCCTCTCGAAAGCACAGTTGTAGCATCTAGATGTGCAAATGTCGTGGCGGGGGCTGGGTCGGTCAGATCATCCGCAGGTACATAAACAGCTTGAATGGAAGTTATTGACCCTTCCTTGGTGGAAGTAATTCTTTCCTGCAATGATCCCATTTCTGTACCAAGGGTAGGCTGATAACCCACGGCGGAAGGCATTCTACCAAGTAATGCCGAGACCTCCGACCCCGCTTGGACAAAGCGAAAAATATTGTCAATAAATAGAAGTACATCTTGTTTGTTAATATCTCGGAAATATTCCGCCATCGTTGAGGCAGTTGAGCCAACTCTCATACGAGCTCCCGGTGGTTCATTCATCTGACCGTAAACCAAAGCCACTTTTGATTCTGATATTTTTTGTTCATTAATAACTTTTGATTCTTTCATTTCCATATAGAGATCGTTACCCTCACGCGTACGTTCCCCCACTCCGCCGGATACAGATACACCTCCATGAGCTTTCGCAATATTATTAATTGATTCCATGATAAGAACTGTCTTCCCAACTCCGGCTCCACCAAATAAGCCAATTTTTCCACCTCGACGATACGGAGCCAAAAGATCCACAACTTTAATTCCCGTTTCAAAAATTGATAGCTTGGTATCCAATTGAGTAAATGCCGGAGCGGATCTGTGAATCGGAAATGTTGTACTATTATGAACAGGACCCAGATTGTCTACGGGTTCGCCAAGTACATTAAATATTCGGCCAAGAGTGGTTTCACCAACAGGAACACTAAGAGGGGCGCCCGTATCAACAGCGCCCATACCTCTCATTAAACCATCTGTAGCACTCGTAGCTACGGCTCTTACTTCATTGTTACCCAACAATTGTTGGACTTCACAAGTAACATCAATTTCCTGGCCCGCCGAGTTTTTTCCCTTGACTACTAATGAGTTGTAGATGTTGGGCATTTCCCCTGGAGAAAAAGCCACATCCAAAACTGGTCCAATGATCTGAGTGATGTATCCGACGTTTTTTTCCACCAATTCAGAAATTTCGAAAAAGAGAGAACTGGTTTTCATAACAGTTTCGTTTTGTTTTCTTTATTTAATTGCTGAATCGATAGAAGTATTTGGTTTTTCACCGTCGAAAGGTTAATAGTAAAGGATATTTACCCATTACCTCTACTCCCCCGTCTTTCCCGTTCAATTTGCAGATGTGGCTATAGATACATGAAGTGGGGGGGGGGTGCGAATTTCGATAATTAAAAGAAGCCCCCATATGACTTTTGACTTTGATACTACGCAATCGGTGCCCCATCTCTCATTATTGGGTTATACGTCTTTTCCCTATCTAGATCATCGGAGTAAAGAACCAACACTGAACTAGTTCATAATTCATGGACCAGTCTAACCACGAACGGATTCCTGAGTCAATGTGTTGAGATGGGGCGGAGTCTTGTTTCATTAACAGTTTTTGCGGAAAAGCGGAGTGATTAGTTGCACCCCGCATGAAACACGGTATAAAATGGTAATGTTCCATTCCTGAAGTGGATTATTGACAGGTATAAGTATCGTGTGGAGGTTAAATCACCGAAACCTGCTTTACGTATCACATCGAAATACTCGACCTATGCCGAGCAGATCTCATCATTGCAAGATTTACTATTTCAGTCGTAGGGAGGAACAAACCCATGTCGCCACAAACGGAGACTAAAGCAGGTGTTGGATTCAAAGCTGGTGTCAAAGATTATCGATTGACTTATTACACTCCCGAATACAAGACCAAAGATACTGATATATTAGCGGCTTTCCGAATGACCCCACAACCTGGAGTACCGGCTGAGGAGGCCGGAGCTGCAGTAGCTGCGGAATCCTCTACGGGTACCTGGACCACGGTATGGACAGACGGACTTACCAGTCTCGATCGCTACAAGGGCCGGTGTTACGATATTGAGCCCGTTGCTGGGGAGGAAAATCAGTATATTGCGTATGTAGCTTATCCTCTGGATTTATTCGAGGAAGGTTCCGTCACCAATATGCTGACTTCCATTGTAGGTAATGTTTTTGGCTTCAAGGCCCTACGCGCTCTGCGTCTGGAAGACCTACGAATTCCTCCTGCGTATTCCAAAACTTTTATAGGACCCCCACACGGCATTCAGGTAGAAAGGGATAAACTAAACAAATATGGACGTCCCCTACTGGGATGTACAATCAAGCCAAAATTGGGCTTGTCTGCCAAAAATTATGGTAGAGCAGTTTATGAATGCCTTCGTGGTGGACTTGATTTCACGAAAGATGATGAAAACGTGAATTCCCAACCTTTCATGCGTTGGAGAGACCGCTTCTGCTTTGTAGCAGAAGCCCTTTTTAAAGCCCAGGCAGAAACGGGTGAAATCAAGGGACATTATTTAAATGCCACTGCGGGTACCTGTGAAGAGATGATGAAGAGAGCTGTTTTCGCCAGAGAATTAGGTGCACCAATCGTCATGCATGACTACTTGACTGGGGGTTTTACCGCAAATACCAGCTTAGCATATTATTGCAGAGACAACGGACTACTTCTTCACATTCACCGGGCGATGCATGCTGTCATCGATAGACAACGGAATCACGGTATGCATTTCCGTGTATTAGCCAAAGCATTGCGCATGTCTGGTGGGGATCATGTCCATGCCGGAACTGTAGTGGGCAAATTAGAAGGCGAACGAGATGTTACTCTGGGATTTGTCGACTTACTTCGCGACGATTATATTGAAAAGGATCGTAATCGTGGCATCTATTTTACCCAAGATTGGGTATCCATGCCAGGTGTACTGCCCGTAGCTTCGGGTGGTATTCACGTCTGGCATATGCCTGCCCTAACCGAAATCTTCGGGGACGATTCTGTCTTACAATTTGGCGGAGGAACGTTGGGACATCCCTGGGGAAATGCACCCGGTGCTGTAGCTAACCGAGTTGCATTGGAGGCTTGCGTACAGGCTCGTAACGAGGGCCGTGACCTCGCCCGTGAAGGTAACGAAATCGTTCGTGAAGCTAGTAAGTGGAGTCCAGAATTGGCTGCTGCATGCGAAATATGGAAAGCAATCAAATTTGAGTTCGAGACAATTGATACGCTATAGATAAGTCTGAATTGTCGAAGTTCTTTGCTCCAGCATCTGTCTTAAAACCATTCTGAGACGTATTGGTACTAAGAGGATGGGAAAAAAGATTTTCCCATCCTCTTAGTACCCCAAGAAAGTTGGTGAATAAATGGAGGAAAGCGCGTGTTTTTAAACCGCAGATCCGAGGGTTCGAATCCCCCACCAATTAGTATCAGTATCAAAAAAGAGAATTAGCGGTCTGATGTTACACTCAAGGACTATTTTTGGGTCATGTGATTTCATCATGTGTGATTTCGTACTCTATTGTTTCGACTGCTCCATTGGATAACCGAAATTAAACACCTAAAATATGGCTGATTCGGTACCTAATTTCTCAATCTGCAATTTTGTTTTGCCGATGAACTTGGAGTTGATCCCAATTTGCTGATATTTGCCTCAGCTAGGGGAATACTCCGCCGTCTCGGGAAGGCAGTTTGATTTTTGTTTGTTACACGAGCTAAGAAAACAGATGAGGAGATTAGTACGTCTGTAATAAATTGGTTTGAAGATAGGCGAAAATTCGGTGGATTGATTGGGGCTTTTCTCGAAGAAGCTACGCGAAGCTCCACCTCAAGTGAGAGAGATAGACGAATAGGTATTAACGCGAACAAGGGATTATGGGCTCGATGTGATAATCGTGGAAATATGCTTCATGTGAAATTTTCGAAACGAAATAAAAGTGTTTGTGAAGAACGCGGTTATCACCTCTCAATGAATAGTATGGAAAGGATCGAACTTTCAATTGATCCCAACACATGGATTCCCTTGGATGAAGACACAACTGCAAGCGACGTTTTAAGTTTCTCCGATGAAGATTCTTATGAAAATCGTATACTTATTTCTCAGGAAAATACGGGTTTAACTGATGCTGTTCAAACAGGTGTAGGATACCTAAATGGAACACTTGTTGCGCCTGGTGTTATGGACTTCCATCTCATGGGAGGAAGTATGGGATCCGTGGTAGGTGAGAAAATTACTCGTTTAATTGAATATGCTACGCAAAAGCTTCTGCCACTAGTTTTAATTTGTGCCTCCGGGGGAGCGCGTATGCAGGAGGGAACGTTGAGCTTGATGCAAACGGCTAAAATTTCTTCTGTTTTGCACCTTTATCAAGTTCAAAAAAAATTGCTTCATATATCCGTTCTTACTTATCCAACCACGGGCGGTGTTACTGCTAGTTCCGGTATGCTGGGAGATATAATTATTGCCGAATCTAAAGCCTATATAGCATTCGCCGGTAAAAGGGTAATTGAACAAACCTCGCGCCAGAAGATACCTGACGATTTTCAAGCAGCTGAGTCCTTATTTGATAATGGGCTACTCGATTCAATCGTCCCGCGTAATCTTTTGAAGGGTGTTTTGAGTGAAATATTTGAGCCTTACTTATCAGCTCCTTACAAAAATACTTGAAAATCTTAGAATTGCCTCGAATTTGATGTGTTTAACTTTCTGTAGATTCGCATTTCAACTTCTAATCAGGGGAGGAGGTGAATCATAGGATACTTCCTCATTGGCAGTGCATTATTTTTTCCTGTGAAGAATGTTAGAAAAGAAGAATTTTAACTAGATTAGTTCTTTAAATTATAAAACCCTTTCCTTTAGGAAATAAAAGGAATATCATTAGATACTAGAAGGAATAGTGGAACGGAGATATATTGTTGTATAAATACTTCTTCCTTTTTCGAGGTAATTTCACCATGGCAGCGTCTTATTTACCCTCTATCCTTGTACCGCTAGTAGGTTTGTTGTTTCCGGCAGTTACAATGGCTTCCCTATTTCTGTATATAGAGCGGGATGAAATTTTCTAATTTTTTTTTGTAGGATAAGTGAGAATTTAGTAGATTTCCCGCTCTTCGTAATAATTGTAGCAGAAATTTATTTATAGCCAAAACCTAATTGGGATGACTCCCGCTGGGGGATATCCCTATTTGATTTTTTTTTTCAGTAATTAAGATAATATCGTCACAATCTATGTCTCATTCTAACTTCCCACAGAATTGGGATATAGATTGATCATTTCTTAGTAAGATGGGATACTTCACTTGTGAAAAATTGGTTACTCACAGGCTTTAGGTACCAGACGCAGATGTGCGAGACAGAGGCAAAAGTAGTGAATAAACTGCAAAACAAAAGTGAAGAGAGGACAGAAGGGAAAAGTGAATCTAGCGACAAAATCAATCCATTCATTATGCAATCTCTGAGGAAATGATGATGAATTCCCGCTCCAAATGGATCCAAGTAGAGTTTATAAAAGGCTCACGTACGTTTGCAAATCCGTGTTGGGCCTGTACCCTCGTCTGCGGTTCAATGGGTTTTTTACTGGTGGGTTTTTCTAGTTGCATCGGCGAAGATCTGATCCCTAGATTTTCGTCCAAACAGATTGCATTTCTTCCACAAGGTCTCGTGATGTGCTTCTATGGTATCGCCGGTCTTTCCCTAGGTTTATATTTGTGGTGTACTGCTTTTTGGGACGTGGGAGGCGGATACAATTACTTCGACAAGCGAGAGGGTATTTCTTCCATTTTTCGGTGGGGCTTTCCCGGAAAGAATCGTCGTATCCGTATTCGACTCGTACTGAAAGATGTTGAAGCAGTTGGTTTAAAAAGTCAAGAAGGTTTTTTTGCAAGTCGGATTCTCTACCTAAAAGTCAGGGGTCGACGAAATATCCCGCTAACTAGAATCGGCGAGAATTTCACTTTGGAGAATATGGAAGAAAAAGCTGCCGAACTCGCCCGTTTTTTACGTGTATCAATCGAAGGATTTTGAGGTTCAGCCCAAAAATAATATTTTTTACGAAAAGGTATGGTACAAAACTATTGGGACAACAGGGAAAAAAAAAAAAAGATTTTGAGAAGGTTCCAAAAAAGGGAGATAGCCTAATTGCGAAATAAATAATTTTCCGGCCAGCCCCCTACCTCGCGAATTTCTCTCTCCTGGTTGATGGATAATTAATATATGCAATCCTGTCATTGGAAACGGAAACTTCTTCGATGGTTTTTCAATACACCACATCGTTCCTCGAATAGAGCTTATGAAGCTAGTAAAAACATGCAGGCTGACTCTTTGTTTTTCGTGCAACTGAAGTCATTTCCCCCCAGAGCAAAGTATTCGTCACGAACCCGATCAACTGCAGCATCCGGCAAATCTAGATATGTAATATGTCGTAGTCTCCTAGAACACAGAAGTAGCCTACTCCTTTTAGGAATCCAAAAAAATTCAAGGATTTTTTTTTGGAAAAAGTTTTTTTGTCCGTCTCCAATCAAGCGCTGCGGATCCTACCCCTACTATACAAGCAATTACTCAGTCGAAGGTTGTTTAGATACGCCTCCGCATAAGCCATTAGATACTTTGATTCCCCGAGGGGTGGGATTTTGTTCTAATTCTTACATAGATCACGAAGTGGACAACCGGAAAAGAGGAGTCGTTGGTTTATCAAACTATGAACTTGAGGATGATTCCGCCTCTGCAAGTAGGTGCATTTCTCACAAATTGAAAAATCTGCAAAAAATGAATAGAAAATTAGCTTGGATTGAAGCAACTTCAAATGAGTTCGATTCTCGAGTAAGAATTTGTTCCAGACAAATATTTTCGTTCCAAACTAAAAAAAAAGTGATTGAAAAATCCGTTAATTGCAAATTAGCAAATTTCCGCGACAGTACAGCAGCTTACGAGCCAATTAATTTGGTGCCTCGGTCTGTGACCCGGACCTTATCCAGGTTCAAAGCGGAATTGACAAATCAATCAGGTGTATTAGTCCATACCGACTTCGATCTAGCGAAGAACCAAGCCTCCGCTTCTCTCCAATCTATCGGCTTCTCCTTGTTTCTTTTCTTATCGTTTCGAGAGGCTCTAAAAAACTGGTTTCTGGAACCCTGGATTAGGGGTTGGTGGAACAAATTTCAAATCCAAATATTTTTAAACCCCCTCCAGGAAGAAAAGGCCTTGAGGCAGCTCCGAGAAACAGAGGCGTTACTCTGGTTAGACGATGTGATTGGCAATTTTGCAAACACCCAGTTGCAAAATTTCGATGCGGACGCGCGCGATGAAACTACTAGATTAGTAACAACGTATAACGAGCTAACCATTCATGTATTACTGCAGCTATTAACCAATGCAATTAGCATCGCCACTCTACTTCTTTTCCTCCTACCGGGGCGAAAGAGACTTGCAGTTTCAAATTCCTGGATTCAAGAGTCATTTTATAGTTTAAATGATACAATGAAGGCGTTTTTCATCCTTCTACTAACTGATTTATGTGTAGGATTTCACTCACCCCATGGTTGGGAAATAATTGTAGGTTGCGTTTTCGAACAGTTTGGGTTGATTCCTAATAAATATGTAATTCCTCGTTTTGTCTCAACCTTCCCAGTTATTTTAGATACAGTTTTTAAGTACTGGATCTTTCGTCACTTGAATCGAACATCTCCTTCAATTGTAGCGACTTACCATACAATGAGTGAGTGAAAACAATTTCTCCAAATCTTCGATCAGCAAGCTATTCCACCCCCTCATTTAGAATCAACCCCCCACCCCCTTGTTGTTTGCCATCCAATACTTGGAAAATGTGGGATTCTATTTAGAAAAAGAATTGGAAAAAGAGTATACTTCTTGGCATTCTAAGATGTCACGGTCTGTTCGTACAAAAATTTAAGATTAATCATCGATCTATGCAAGCAACAATTACGAATAAGTGGGTGAAAAAATGGTGGATTTCATCAATCGTAGTATTGATAAGTTTTGGAGAATTCATTTGTCCATCTGTATCAAAGGCATATCCGATTTTCGCGCAGCAAAACTACGAAAATCCACGCGAAGCCACAGGTCGTATCGTATGCGCCAATTGTCATTTAGCCAAAAAACCCGTTGATATTGAGGCTCCACAATCCGTTCTTCCCGATACTGTATTTGAGGCAATTGTTAAGATTCCTTACGACACGTAGATTAAATAAGTATTGGCAAATGGAAAAAGAGGGGGGCTGAATGTTGGCGCCGTCCTCATTCTACCCGAAGGATTTGAATTAGCTCCCCCTAATCGAATCCCAGCCGAAATAAAAGAGAAATCAGGAAAATTGTCGTTTCAAGTTTACCGACCCGGCAAGGACAATATAATTGTCGTAGGCCCAGTACCGGGCAAGTTATACAGCGAAATTGTATTTCCAGTCCTATCGCCAAACCCAGGTACTAATAAAGATAAAGAGGCGCATTTTTTAAAATACCCCATTTATGTAGGGGGGAACAGGGGGAGGGGACAAATCTACCCGGATGGTAGCAAAAGTAACAACACAGTTTATACCGCTTCAGCAACGGGAAAGATAAAAAGAATTGTTCGAAAAGAGGGAAAGGGTGGTTACGAAATAACCATTGAAGAATCATCTGAGGCTCGTGAAGCTATTGATATTGTACCTCCCGGCCCCGAACTAGTCGTTTCAGAAGGTGAGTTCGTCAAAGCGGATCAGCCTTTAACTAATAATCCCAATGTGGGGGGGTTTGGTCAGGGAGAAGCAGAAATCGTACTACAAGACCCTTCGCGGATCCAAGGTCTCCTAGCTTTCTTTGCGTCGGTTGTTTTAGCACAGATCTTTCTCGTGCTTAAGAAGAAGCAGTTTGAAAAAGTGCAGTTAGCAGAAATGAATTTTTGATTGTAAACTCTTTTCTATAACCCTCCTCCAACACCTAAACGACTCGACTCATTTTCCGTCGATTGTGGGTAAAAATCGTGATTTTTCACTTTGCGATTTGGTGGTTCCGTCGTTATGTTATATATAAGGGGAGGCTAGAAGTAGGCCAGTTCGCAAACGTGTGTTTGAATAAACGGTAGGGGGGGAGGGTTTGGGAATCACACGGCAAAATGTGTAGGTTCTAGCGGACGAGTTAATTTAGAGGCATCAGTAGCGTCGCTACTGTTGGCGGGGTCGGCACCACCGTCACTAGCGACGCTACCCAAAGATTTTCTTGATGCAATCAATTTTTTTTTTCCGCACCTGTTCTTAACTCGACTACAGCGGGGTCAAATCAGCAATCCAGAGATACAACGGCAGGAATAGGAGAAAGGGATTGAAAACAAAAAATGGGACGGAATATTTGCCCGTTGACGCAGATGATAAGAAAAAGTACTAGAGGTATAAACTCTCGTCTCTCGCTTGATCAGTATATAGACGATAGTCTAAAAATCTAACCCCACTAATTTTTGATATTGACAAAGTTTTTCGCCAAAATTTTTCTTTCTGTAAATAGAATCTATGATATGATTTCTTTTTGCTGTCTAAATCTATTTAGAAAGTAGTTATAAACAAGTGGTAAAAAGAATTCTTCTAGGAATCGGTGTCGCTGGATTCAACCCCGATTCCTAAGAGATAGACCGACTCATTTACTTAGAAACGAGACGTGCTACAAAGCTCTAATATTACTGAAAACAAGTGTTATGTCCATTTTTAATTGTCCAAAATTGATGCGAGATCAACCCATAGTTTGGGAAATGGAGATCTGCTGAATCAAAACATTTTTCTTTTTTTCTCCCCATTTTTTTAGCTAAAAAGAAAATGAAAACTTCGCTTGTGGGGTTCGGTACAACTTCTCTGCTTAATCCGCACCTGAAGCAAGAAGAAGTATTCATTGACTAGTCATCACTCGCATCAATCCGTTCTTGAAGAGATGACCCTAACCCTGAATAAGCTCCGTAAAAGAATACGCCCAACAACCCTATTACAAGTGTACCGGCTACAGTACCTACTAACCACAAAGGAACTCTTCCAGTGGTATTTGTCATCTGTTGCGCCTCCTTCCTGCTCTTTCTTTTCATAGCTGTCCGCGACTCTAGACATGAACGGTCACAAATAATTAGGATCTTGACCTTTCCCAGACAATTCTGTTTAGTTTCTAATTGAAAAAGTAGTTAGAAGATGAAACGGCAAGTACAAAAATCAGCAATAGTCCCCAATAAAGGCTTGTACGATTCAATTCTACACTCTGTTTATTTGGATTCGGTTGTGTCGTAGATTCAGGACTCACTAAAAACTATCTCTGAATGAATTGCATAGCTGATATGGATCCCGAGGAGAAAACCGTAGGTACAGCTAATCCATGAACGGCCAACCATCTAACAGTAAAAATTGGATAAGTCTTATCTAATGCCGTTGGTTTCTCCTAAGAGGATTTCGTAAATGCATCAACTTGCTCTAATGAGTCGAAGCGACCAGTTATTAGAGGAATTTCTTGTCGGTTCTCTGAAAAGTATTCGTTTGGGCGGGGGCTTCCAAAAACATCGTAAGCTAAACCGGTACTTACAGATAACCAGCCTGCAATAAACAGGGAGGGTATAGTAATGCTGTGAATGACCCAGTATCGAATACTAGTAATAATGTCGGCAAAGGGGCGCTCTCCTGTATTCCCAGACATGTTTGACTCCGTATCTATCTTGTAATACCAAAAGGAAAGAATCACTTACTTTATTTCTCAAATAAGGAAAACAAAAAAAATGAATAATGAATAAAGGGAACTGATACCAATTAGGTTGTCACCTTCTTGCCCAAGGTATATTTAAAATATACTGGGTCAGTATAGCTATTTCAGCTGCTATGCGGCAAGGTTACTCGCTACGAGATCGGTATTTGATACTTGTAAAAATTTTGACTAATGCTTCGTCGCCCATACAGCGCGTAAACCATACGGAACAGTCCGTTTTTGAGGTAATGCAAAAAATTTGTAGATGTTGGGGGGAGGGGGGGTATCCCCCGACTCCTATCCTAACTCGATGCCTGCTCGATCCCACCTAATAGACCGTAGACCGTTATTGAAAGTAGATGCCCACAAAATAGTTTCAAACAAGAAATTTAAACATTAAATGGGTAGGGCTGTTATTTTGACGATCAATTAACGACGTCAAGGAGCTGTCTGCCCCGGGAAACGAATTAAAGCACTAACACATTAATTAATGAGATTAAAAAAGTCAAATTCCCAAGAATTATAACTGGACTGTATCGGGTCTAATTTAACAAAATTGAGTAAACAACTTTGATTCGAGGGCGTGGGGTGATAAACTACTCGAGAATCGTATACTATACTAACCCATCTGCCAAACAATTTGGTATTCAGATATATGCTCACCCCATTAAGTTACTTTGCCTTCCTCATGCTTGCACTAACTTTGACCCCAGCTTTATTCGTCGGATTGAACAAGATTCAGATTCTGCAACTTATTCTTATCGTTTAGGAAAAAGAGAAGGGTCGAGAAGATAGAGGTCTTCTACGGACGGCGCTTACTAATCTGTTGCACTTGCCGATGATTTTCTTAGTTGATGCGTAAATATACGTTGGTAAGTTTTTGTATTAGAGATTTACAAATTGAAATGGTTGAAGCATCACTATCTGGAATTGTGTCAGGCTCGATTCCGATAACCCTAGCTGGATTATTTGTAACTGCATACCTACAATATCGACGAGGTGATCAATTAGATATTCGATAGAATTTAGTTAAGAATCATCTCATCTGAGGTTAGATCTTGAAAAAAGAGATAAGTTGAGATCTATTTGCCAAATTTTTTTCTGATTGCTTATTTTTCGTCCGAAAAATGTCAAATAAAAGGACCGCTTTTACAACGACGAGAGCTAATTTTATTTTCACTTTCGATACAGTGTGCATTGCTTGAACAATTAAAGGTAGGTAGTAATAGACACGCCCTGTAGGATTCGAACCTACGACATCGGGTTTTGGAGACCCGCGTTCCACCGGACTGAACTAAGGGCGCCTTAATTTCACTCTAATTTTTGAGAGTAGGGGCTGCAGTGTCCCTCTTTGCCGACGTGTTGGAGGGACGGGAAAGACCGAAATTCTCCTCCCTCCTGCACCCCCCCCCCCACACAAAAAAATGAGGAGGATGATGGAGATCGATTGAGTGAAATAGCAACCATCAGCCTTGATGGTTAATAGATATTTGAAAAATAGGGATGACGGGATTTGAACCTGCGACATTTTGTACCCAAAACAAACACGCTACCGAGCTGCGTTACATCCCTACTAAATTTGATTTGCAGTTGGTGCTACCAACCCTATGGTATTTGATTCAACTGATTATAATCTTTACTCACGGATACTGGCTACCACTAAAAGAAAAGTTGAGAAAATTTAATTTTTTGAAAGGTTGCTGCCCCCCCACTCTCTACTCATCTCGATTCCCACTTTGCTTTTTTTTTTTCAACTTAGTTTGGTATCGCTGAGATAGGGTATTCGGAAGTAATAAATTTTTCTTTTCGGAAATGTGGAAAATTGATTTGTATAAATTAAGTGGTAGATTCTAGAGAATCGAACTAATCAATATGGAGACAGATGGGCGGGGAAATAGAACTTTTAAGGAAAAGGAGGATTCCGATGCAACATGTGAAAGTATATCTTTCTACGGCCCCCGTCGTAGCTACGATATGGTTCGGCTTATTGGCTGGTTTACTGATAGAAACAAATCGATTTTTTCCGGATGCTTTATTATTTCCATTTTTTTAACTTTTTTTCTGACGGAAAAAAACTGAATAATGAATTGGATAAATAAGGGGTGACAGAACTTCACGTTCCGTTACCCATCACAACTTCGTGCATAGTCCGCTTATACTATTACGGATCTATGCGCGACCCCCTACCCCTTCTTTGAATAGAAGGAAAAATTAGAGTACATTTATTTGATTCTATGGCCAAAAGTAAAGATGTGAGGATAACCGTTGCTTTGGAATGTACAAGCTGTACTCAGAAAGAGACTGGTGGTAAATGCACAGGTATTTCGCGATACACTACACGTAAAAATCGTCGCAACACACCCACTCGACTGGAGTCGGAGAAGTATTGTCCCTATTGCTACAAGCACACTTTGCATAAAGAGTCAAAGAGATGAAGGATGTTTACTTTGCGACTAGTTCGGGAGTAATCGATAACAACATTGATATGTATCGGTAGTTACAAAGAAATATCATGAATAAATCTAGACGCCCTCCCCTTAGACGTTCTCCTTCCATCCGTTACAATGAGTGTGTTGATTATAAAAATACTAGTTTACTTCGTCGATTCGTAAGTGAACAGGGAAAAATCTTATCAAAACGAATAAATAGATTGACCTCAAAACAGCAGCGTTTGGTAGCTACTGCCATAAAAAGAGCTCGCATTTTGGCCTTGCTGCCCTTCTCAAATAACGAGAATTAGACCACTTTGAAAACGAAAAATTGATTTCTCGGATATTTTTTGATAAAACAACTAAGAATTTCCCGCGAAACAGATACAATTCAAATTAGTTCCGTTAAGTCAAATTAGGATAGTCCGCCTCTCTGGTTGTTTCCCTTCCCTTTTGCCTTTTTTGGTGTGAGAAATCTGTCACTCAATTTGGTTTTTCCGCCTCTCCGTTGAAAACGATTCGGAGAGGCTTGAATTCGCTGCCGTGGATCAATCTTTTTTGTCCTTAACTTTTCTTATTAGCCTGGAGAAACAGTAAGCATCTAAGATAGCTACTTGGGCGAGTGTCTTGCAATTCAAAATAACTCGATTCTCATACAAACTGTGAATCGCCGAACTGTGGGTAATTCCCTCTTTCCGTGCTGCTGCATTAATCCGAGCAATCCACAAACGGCGAAAGACTCTTTTTCGATTACTTCTATCTATATAAGCATAAGCTAAAGCATTTTTTTCCTGTTGGTTCGCTGTTCTAAATAATCCCGAATGAGCTCCTCGAAAACCAGATGCAAAATCAAGAATGTTTTTGCGATACTTCCGAGCGACGGATCCTCGTTTTACTCTGGTCGTTATACGTATAGCCTCACAAAAAATCTCAATTTTTTTTTTTTCAAATAGAAAATCTATTGATTCCTCAGTTCCTCTATTTTTTCAAAGCCTTCACTTTAATATTTTTTAGTTGGGAATGTCACTTTGGTAGAAACCGCGACAGACGACGTCCTGTCAGAACATAGCTACTTAAAAAAGCGATATTTTTAAAAAATGTATACTTCCCCCGCCAAGTATGTAGTATGTCTTTTCCGAACTAATTAGACCGTTCAGGGGAGAAACCGGTTGCAACAACCCCTTTTCCTTTTCATTTCTATCTCGTGTAAGAATTAGAGATTCCGGAGGCTTCTGCTATTCCGGCTTTCCCTTCCGTAACTACTTGGTTAGATATCCTAATCCACCAAACAGCCAGACATTGTACCGAAGATGTTACAGATTCCAATGTTTCCGTGGTCGATTCCTTTTGGCAGTAGGATCCCCCCTATATACCGGAGTTTAAACTTATCCCAAAATGAGGAGAATGACACTGCTGTTGGTGGGTCGCACGATCCCCAAAAGGAAACTCAGCCTGTTAAGACTTCTTTAAGCGTATTTCTCATTTGTTAGAATAAATCATATGTATAGTAGCGGTATTTCATGCTGGGAGTTAACATTAGCAGAAAAGCTGACCCTGTTACCGCCGAAACGGAATTGACAGCAGAGGTACTTGGATTTGATACCACCAGCCTAATTTCGTTTAATAACTCAATTTTATTATTATTGACTTTTTCCATCGTCCCAAATCGAAAAGGTCGGGTTCGCACCGACTTCAGCCACGAATTCTATTTCTTATCAAAATAGTTGGATTATGAAATTAGTCCCAATTTATTTGGTAGATTATCCTGCAGCATCAATCTCCAAATAGATTAGATTTCCGATCCAAACAAGTCACACATACACCCTAGTACACACCCCCCGCCGCTGGGGACACCCCCGAAGAGCTGGGGATTTCGTTCCACTTCCCAGCAGTTGTCTTGCTTTTCTAATAAGTTGCTGATTTGTTGGCACGCTCAAAGACGCAGAAGGTTTATTCGGTGCGAAATATTCTCGACCATTTGGAAAAATATGCTGCATCTCTACATCCAATAATTGATCTTTTAATTTTTAAAATTCTTAATATTAGTTCTATGCTGTATTTTTGGTATTCAAAATAACTTTGTAGATCTGCTCCTGACTGGGTGGGTTAATAAATAACAGACGTTAAACTGCGAAAAAATCAAAAAAGGAGGAAAAAATGGAATTCCGTAAAAAATTCAGCTGTGAATCTAGACTAGTTTTTTCTACGATTCAGCAAATCTCTAATGTGAAACGTTTTCCAACGCTACGAGATCCACAACACCGTAATCCCGGGCTTCTTCCGCTGACAAGAATACGTCTCTTTCCATGTCTTCGGAAATTATCCACAGGGGCTTACCAGTCCTTTGAGCATAGACTTTAGTTATACAATCGCGTAGTTTCGATGCTTCTTCTGCTTCCATGACACATTCTCCAGCTTGTCCGTCGTAATATGAACTGGCAGGTTGATGAATCATTACCCTAATGCGGTGACTCCAACTAAGTCCGACCGTACAAGCAGACATATCCGCATACGGCTACCTTACACAATTGGCGAGATAAGCTAATGAAGCTTCCTCAATTTGATAGTTAAGAAGCAACTATGTAAAAATCCTCTACTTCGCGATTGCCCTTTGCTCCTGCCGCACCATGTACGAAAAGTGATATTCTAGGATTTTACCATCCTTCCTCTTAGAGTACTACGATGGTTCCGTCATCTCTTCGCGTCCGCAATCCCAAAGTTTGCTATGTATACCCCCGATGGACAAAGGAATCAACACCGTTTGAATCTCAATTTTTTTTTTTGAAAAAAAAAAACTTTGGGATTTTGATACCTTCTGCAAATTCAATTAAGTTATATAACTTATGACGCTAAGATATATTAATTTTGATTGACGGCGAATCTAACGCAAGTAAAAAAATCTCTTTTGATTCCCTTTATCTTCTTAGTACTTCATCGCATTATTTTCGGCTATGTATAAAATATGAAAAGAGTCGCCAAGTACTGATTGCCATGCTATTGTTACCTCAATTCAGCGAAGGCAAAACCCTAATCCATACAAATCATTGGCGCCAAGCGTGAGGCAGTGCTATACGTCTTGTAATCTCTCCACCAGCCAAAATAAAAGATCCCATCGAAGCAGCAAGTCCCATGCAAACGGTATGTACATCTGGTACGACAAATTGCATCGCGTCGTAAACAGAGATTCCGGCTAATACCGCCCCCCCGGGGGAATTTACATACAAGTACATATCTTTGTCTTGATCCTCACCATTCAGATACATCATGATACCAATAAGTTGATTGGCAATCTCGTCATCGATCTGTTGACCTAGAAAAAGAAGCCTTTCCCGATAAAGCCGGTTGATCGGGATAGATCACGTCTATCTTACTGACCCCCCCTCTGGAACCGTATAAGTCTCGTTGAAGACACACGGCTTCTACGCGAGAGGATAGAGACGGGATAGAATAGAAAGAAAGGAAAGGACGGAGTTTTCTTCTTCTACGTCTTCAACCTCGCCTAAATGAGGAATCCCGCTTTGTCTCGTTCAAGTTTGTCTGGCCCATTTTTTACACATCTTGAACTACATCGTAACTGGCAGTTGGTGCACCAACTGTGCCGATTTATCTATTCTACACCAGTAGATTTCTGTTAGACACTGAGACCTTTTGATTCGGAGAATCTTTAGGCTCATCTCCTACCTCGCAGGGGATAAATAGGTTCCGATCACCACCCGCACATATGGAACAAGTAGTTTTTCTTTCCCTTCTTTTCATTTATTTTTACATTTTGTAGGCTCGAACAAATGAATCTAGTTAAACAAATTTTTGTTCTAGTTATTATCTCGCACGTATTTCTGTTGCGATCGATCTCTGGGATTGGGTGACCGGGGCCTAGACGATCTGTTCATCTCAACTAGCCATGGATTCCGACAGCTAAAACTTCTCTTCTATCGGTAAAGTAGATTCTTTTTGATACATTCAATTATTGATGGAGTAGTCAATTCCAGGCGAGATGGGTACAAATCGATCGGCTACGAAACGGCGGAGACAAGTTCCGCTAGGCTCGACACACCTAACGAGTCGCACTATACGTCAACCCAAACTGCATCCTCTTCCCCAGGTAGACGAAAGGGCACTTTTGGAACACCGATTGGCATGTAGGAATCATCAAAACAATTTGTTGGAATTACCTTCGAATTGGGGGCGTAAGTAGGAGCTTAATGAAGAATAAATAGCTCATGTGATAGTATCACACGTCTGAGCGAGACGGTATAGGTCGCTCTATTTGTGACTTTGGCATATATTATTGGCTTTTGATGGGACCAATCTCTACATTGTTATACAAGGAATAGAGATGCTAGAATATCCATGTCTTCACACTTTTTTGAGAGAGCCTTTATCCCTCTCTAGAAGAGAAGTTGCTAGCTTGTTCGACGCAGTAACTTTTTTGCACAACTAAGTGGATGAAGTGGTAGACTCGTAAAAAAAACTTTTCTCACTTAAATTTAAAGGCAGGAACATCGCTTTTTTTATCCTACCTCTATTTATTGCTTCAATCACGAACTAGAATACTTTTCCAGATGTTTCACATAATAAACCTCATTTTATCTTTCAAGATGCGAGCCTCCATTGCGAGAAAGTTACGTGGCGATCATTCATCTCCAATATCCAAGAAAGGGGTTTTTTATGGGTTTGCCTTGGTATCGCGTTCACACCGTTGTATTAAACGACCCTGGTCGCCTAATTGCTGTGCATCTGATGCATACCGCCTTGGTCTCTGGTTGGGCGGGTTCGATGGCTTCATATGAACTAGCTGTCTTTGACCCATCCGATCCCATTCTTGATCCGATGTGGAGGCAGGGTATGTTCGTCATTCCATTTATGACTCGTATCGGGGTAACAAAATCATGGGGGGGTTGGAGTATCGCAGGAGATACTGCGACGGACGCAGGTATATGGAGTTACGAAGGCGTAGCCGCAGCCCATATAATACTATCCGGTCTGCTTTTTTTAGCCGCTATATGGCATTGGGTGTATTGGGACCTGGATCTATTTCGAGATGATCGTACAGGAAAACCCTCCCTCGATTTACCTAAAATATTTGGAATTCATCTATTTCTTTCAGGAGTACTTTGTTTTGCGTTTGGAGCATTTCACGTAACTGGTTTATTTGGTCCCGGTATTTGGGTATCAGACCCCTATGGATTAACTGGAAAGGTGGAACCTGTAGACCCGGCTTGGGGAGCCGAGGGCTTTGATCCATTCATCCCGGGTGGAATAGCGTCGCATCACATAGCAGCGGGAGTTTTAGGCATACTAGCTGGATTGTTCCACCTCAGTGTTCGCCCTCCCCAGAGATTGTATAAAGCTCTACGTATGGGAAATGTCGAAACCGTGTTGTCTAGCAGTATCGCTGCTGTATTTTTCGCCGCTTTTGTTGTTTCTGGAACCATGTGGTACGGCTCCGCCGCCACTCCGATTGAACTGTTTGGCCCTACCCGTTATCAATGGGATCAGGGGTACTTTCAACAAGAAATAGAAAGACGAGTACGATCGGGCGAAGCTGAAAAACTGAGTCTATCCCAAGTTTGGTCAAAGATTCCGGAAAAATTGGCTTTTTATGACTACATTGGCAACAACCCCGCAAAAGGTGGGTTGTTTAGAGCAGGTGCAATGGACAACGGAGATGGTATAGCCGTTGGTTGGTTAGGCCATGCCGTTTTTAAGGATAGGGAAGGACATGAACTGTTTGTACGCCGTATGCCAACCTTCTTCGAAACATTTCCGGTCGTCTTGGTAGACGGAGAAGGTATTGTAAGAGCTGATGTCCCCTTCAGACGAGCGGAATCAAAATACAGTGTCGAGCAAGTAGGTGTAACTGTAGAGTTTTTTGGTGGCGAATTAGATGGTGCTAGCTTCAGCGACCCCGCTACGGTTAAGAAATATGCTAGGCGCGCTCAATTAGGTGAGATTTTCGAATTTGATCGCGCCACTTTGAAATCGGATGGTGTATTTAGAAGTAGTCCACGGGGATGGTTCACTTTTGGCCACGCTACATTTGCTCTCATCTTTTTCTTCGGCCATATTTGGCATGGCGCAAGAACTTTATTTAGAGACGTCTTCGCCGGCATCGATCCTGACTTGGACGCCCAAGTTGAATTCGGTGCATTCCAGAAGTTGGGAGACCCAAGTACCAAGAGACAAGCTGTTTGAAAGATTTCTTCTGACATATTCCTTGGAGTCAGGAAGCGGGATTCTTTCCCTCACTCCCCACTCTAGCTAATTCTAATTATTCGATCAAGAATAAATGTTTTGTCAAAATTAAATGAATTGTTCTAACTGAATAGTTCGAAATCAAACTAAGGGATGAAAGTTCAATTAAAATTTGACTTCCTAACCTAATTAGTATTAGTACGAGAGATATTTTTAAAAACAACAATTTACCGCTGAATCCATGGAAGCACTGGTTTACACATTTTTGTTGGTAGCCACTTTAGGTATAATATTTTTTGCAATTTTCTTTAGAGAACCTCCTAAAGTGCCTAACAGGGGAAAATAGGGGAATATCTCTCCACTTTAAAAAATAGACAGCTTCGCTGCATCGATGAAATCATTAGCACGAGTAAAATGAGATTAATGAGAGACCTTCCCCTTTAACTTCTGGGGGAAGGTCTCTTAGTCTGACTAATCTTCATGTTCCTCGAAGGGATCTCTTAGTTCTTTGGACGGTTGACCAAAAGCGGTATATAGGGCATAACCGGTGAAGCTAACAAGTGAACGGGATATGGGGATAGCGACTAAAGTTGCGGTTTCCGTTGCTATGTGACCCAATAAATTTTATTCTATCCGGTATACTAGTATACAAAGTCAACAAATTTCAACCAGTTGAATAGGCTATATGGCTACAAAAGTTATTGATGAAACTCCTAGGGGTAAACCTAGAATCAGTTTTTTAGGAATGGTTTTGAAACCGCTCAACTCAGAATATGGAAAAGTTGCTCCTGGTTGGGGAACCACCCCTCTAATGGGGTTTTTCATGGCTTTATTTGCCATATTTCTAGTTACTATTTTAGAAATTTATAATTCATCCGTTTTATTAGACGGCATTTCAATTAGTTGGTAAAAAGGCCCCGAGCCCCACTGATGCGCTAGCAGCAGCTGGGGACTTAGAAGGAGATACTGGGAATCAAAAGGGTAGTTAAATCGCGTAAACTTTCTCCTTTCAAAAATAAACTATCTCGGCAACATGGGTGTGTGGTTCGTCGCAATTAATCCGGTTCAACAAATAAAAGTGAAAAGTTGTTTATTTTATTTAATCTATTTGAACAATAGTTCTTTCACAATCGATGTCTAGCCGGGTAGCCGTTGAATGATTAATACCCGAAACGCAAGAGATTTTTATTTATTGAAAAATGTCAGACTATGATTAATTTGCACCAATTTACTGCTTAAATTTCGTGACAAAGTTGTTACCTGATACTAGTTCATCTTCATCTACTTGGTGCTCAATCAAAAAATTATTTAGGAAATACTTTTTAACCAGTTCTTCCTTAGATTCCGGAGGTGATAAAGGAAGAAATGTGCTGGGCATCTATCAGTTTTGAAAAGTTTGAGGCGGCGGCAATAGAGGATCTGCTGCCCATTAGATCTTCTTCTTTTTACTTTTTATTAGACACCGAGGAAGTATTTCGTCGACATATAGTGAAAATCTAAGGTTTTAGGAGTATTCAATGAATCAGATTAGAACGAGGTAACCTCTATTCATTTATGTACCCCACTGTTATTCCTATTCCGAATTTTTGAATTCAATTCTTAGGGGTAGATACATCGATAAGATGAAAAGATTTCTCAAGACGCTAATACTACTGGTTTTCAGATGAAAACGTAGAGGCTAACATGAGATTGAAACAGGATTTATTTTCGAGGTTTTCGGAGCCGAGTTGCCCCCCTCCCTCATCCCCTTTTTTTCTTCATCGACAAAGAAGCGGAAAGACACTTATGGGGCTTCGATGCCTTTTTCGATTGCTAATTTTGCCATTTGACAAATTAATAATGGAAAAACAAAATATGCTAAGAAAATAAAACGTCTTTGTCCAAGCTGTGTGAGGGAAAAGCCTCATGTTCAGTTTATGAAGAGGGAGTCAAAGAGGCTTACCTATCTTGCTAAGGTATATGATTGGTTCGAGGAGCGCCTCGAAATTCAGGCAATTGCTGATGATATTACCAGTAAATATGTTCCTCCGCATGTGAACATATTCTATTGCTTGGGAGGAATCACGTTGACCCGTTTCTTGGTTCAGGTAGCTACTGGTTTTGCTACGACTTTTTATCACCGTCCAACTGTTACAGAAGCTTTTTCTTCGGTTCAATATACAATGACTGAGGTAAACTTTGGCTGGCTCATCCGTTCTGTTCATCGTTGGTCAGCAAGTATGATGGTACTAATGATGATCCTGCATGTATTTCGTGTATATCTAACAGGGGGATTCAAGAAACCTCGCGAATTGACTCGGGTTACCGGAGTGATTTTAGCTGTATTAACCGTGTCTTTCGGTGTAACTGGATATTCCTTACCCTGGGATCAAATTGGCTATTGGGCTGTCAAAATCGTAACAGGTGTACCCGAAGCCATTCCTTTGATAGGACCTTCACTAGTGGAATTATTGCGAGGAAGTGTGAGTGTCGGACAATCCACATTAACTCGTTTCTACAGCTTACACACCTTCGTCTTGCCGCTTCTTACTGCCGTTTTTATGCCGATGCATTTCCTAATGATACGTAAACAAGGCATTTCGGGTCCCTTACAATTTCTTCAGAAATCGGTGCGAATAAGCCGTATTCATGTATCACTATAAGGGAAGGGGACCCAGTTTCTATTTCCTAAACAGATTGTTGTTTTGTCGCCGCAAAAACTTACAGATGAAAAGTCACTCAGCGGATTGAATTATCGTCTCGAACTACCGTACCGAGATGACGCAGTCAAAATGTTGGAAGGGAAGAAGTGGATTATGGGAGTGTGTGACTCGTCGCAAAGTATGTAGGCTACATAGATATCGAATTGGATACTACTGCTGTGTCTCCACTCCAACTTTTCTTGAGGATTAAGAATCGAAACCTGGATGTGGAAGCATCTTTCTGGAACTCGGAAAGTTGTTTGGAGAACTTTTTCCATGGTCGAACCAAAAATCTTACAAGGCCTCGTCAAACCCCAAGTTACCCAGGATTGCGTAGAATTTTTATATGGCTTTTAAAATGATGCATACATTTCCTTTGTATCAGCTGCCAATTCTTTGCAAGAATAGCCGTCGGGGTAAATAAACGATCTAACGAAAGATGGGTAGCCAAAGTTGTAACGAGTTGAAATCCTACACGGGTCGTAGTTCTGTTATAGAATATCCCGTAAAAATGAGGAATGATACAATACGTGACGTATAGGATTTAAGATAATCCGCGAAGCTTTATTTCAAATCAAAGTTTTTGAGCCGATTCGGATGAAAAGCCATACCGTGCAAATTAACTTTTTTTTTTATTCCTCCTTTTTTTGTCTTGCAAGAAAGGGTATTAAGGTATATGTTCGAGCCGTATGAGAAGAAATTCCCACGTTCGATTCTTACGGGGGAGTGAAGAGTTCATCCCAACAACAAAGAAACCTGACTTGAACGATCCTGTTTTGCGAGCAAAATCAGCTAAAGGTATGGGACATAATTACTACGGGGAACCTGCTTGGCCGAACGATCTTTTATATATATTTCCCGTAGTAATCTTGGGAACTATTGCATGTACCGTGGGTTTAGCCGTTCTGGAACCATCAATGATTGGTGAACCGGCTAATCCATTTGCAACTCCTTTAGAAATATTACCTGAATGGTACTTTTTTCCCGTATTTCAAATACTTCGCACAGTACCAAATAAATTACTAGGTGTTCTCCCAATGGCGTCGGTACCTGCAGGTTTGTTGACTGTCCCTTTTCCCGAAAATGTCAATAAATTCCAAAATCCGTTTCGACGCCCAGTAGCCACAACAGTTTTCGCAATTGGCACCGTTGCCGCTATCTGGTTGGGTATCGGAGCAACTTTACCCATTGAGGGATCTCTAACTTTGGGTCTATTTCAGTAGCTTTTCTCCCCATTTTTTACAAATCTGAAAGATATTAGGCTCCAGTCTAGGGAATAATTGCTGCAGAGCAAGATGTCCCTAGACTCAATTGTTCACGTCAAATTAAAAAGTAACTTGAAGTCAACCTCAATTTTCCCAATTCTTTTTAATTTTTCATTCAATTGTTTCGTCTACATTTACACTGGAATTAGTCAGCATCTAGCCGTTTACGCCACTTTTTACACTTCTTAACACAGGAATTTCTTTGGTTTGGTAGGAAATTCAAATTCGTTTTCTAGGGCTTCTCTTGATTGATGCCTAGGTTTTTCTTGGGTAATTCTTTGGCAAAACGCTCCCGCAGAGCTTTGGACACCTGATCTATAGATTTTTGTCCAAAATTTCTTATATTTGATAAATCTTCTTGGCTATAATTAAGCGAATCAGCAATTGTGTGTATTTCAGCCCTTTTAAGACAATTAAAAGCTCTGGCGGGTAATTCCAGTTGATCAATAAACGTATTTTCAAAAAGATTTTCCTCTAGTTTACTCACGTTATCAAATTGCAATTGCAAAGACGTTGATCCTGTCGAGTTGGGGAAATCTTTCTGAGATTCAAAAGGAAAGACGTCTTTGCACTTTACGTTTGAAAAAGTATTTGACAATTCTATGAGTTTTTTAGAGGCTTCATTAAGTGCTTCGTGTGGTGTCAGACTGCCATTGGTCCATATTTCAATAAATGATATTTCCCGTGTCGCTCTACCACTTCCAAGGAGATGGATACTATAATTCACGTTTTGGACAGGCATAAATACAGCATCGATGGAAAATTGCCCATCCTTGTCTCCATTTGAATTTTCTATTCGATAGCCACAGTCTTTTTCAATTTCTAACTCGATATTTGAAGATATGGGTTGAGTAATAGTAGCTACATATTGCGAATTGTCAATTATTTTGACACGAGGTGGCACTAATGTATCACCCGCAGTTACTTCTTTAGGACCAGTTACAGATAAAACTGCCTCTTGAATTTCATTGGAATCGCTCTTAAGTACAATTTCTTTCGGATTAACTAAAACATCGTGTATTGTCTCTTAAAGACCCGTTATTGTAGAATACTCATGCACAACTCCGTTAAATTTTGCACGTGTTATGCTCGTCCCCCCGACCTCTTGTAGCAAGGCCCTGCGTATGGCAAGGCCCACAGTACTAGCTTGGCCTCTTTCGAAGGGAGATACGACGAAACGGCCATAGTGAAGCCGTTTACTTTCCGTTTTCAACTCAAGGCATTTCCACTGAATTGCCTGGGTAGAGGTTGATCTTTCGTTCTTGATCTTGAGCATAGGGAAATCCCCTTTCCTTTATAAAACTAATTCTAATTACTGTTTAGACGCGTCTTTTTCTGGGGGGTCTACAACCATTATACGGCATAGGAGTTACGTCACGGACAAAACTGAGGATTACGCCGCTTCTGCGAATAGCCCGTAAAGCGGTGTCTCGTCCCGGTCCGGGTCCACTCATCATAACTTCTGCCTGTTTCAGGCCCCGATCCATCGATGCCCGAATTGCATTTTCCGCCGCAGCTTGTGCAGCAAATGGTGTGCTTTTACGTGTCCCTTTGAATCCGCAAGCACCAGCGGAGGACCAAAGAATTACTTATCCTCGAACATCCGTAACGGTAATAATAGTGTTATTGAAACTTGCTTGGATATGAATAACTCCTTTCTGAACTCCGCGTCTGCCCTTCCGTGAGCGTATTTTTTTTAAATTATTTAACATAGTTGATTGACTATTCGTATTGGAAATCTAAAGTTAATTGATACTTCTTTTAATATCTAATTTCTTTCATCCCTGCCTTTGCTTATGCTTTGAGTTGCAACAAATTACCATGATTCGCCCACGTCTATGAATCAATCGACATTTTTCACATATTTTTCGAATGGAAGCGCGAATTTTCGTATCTATAACCTTGAATTAATTTAGTAAATCTAATTATGGATTTGGCACATGTCCTCCTTCTTATCCTCTTCAGCAAGGTAAGAAGTTGGACGAGTGGGTAACTCTAGTGAAAAATAGACCGCTAGCGGGGTCTATTGACTATTGCTTGTATGTTTGTTCTTGAGGCGATAGATGATGCGACCCTTGGCAAGATCGTAGGGACTTAATTCGGCTCTTACCCTATCTCCTGGTAGTATTCTTATATAACTGCGTCAAATCCTTCCCGATATATGAGTTAATACCTGACATCCATTATCCAGACACGCTCAAAACATGGCATTGGGAAGAGATTCTGTAACTGTACCTTCCATGTCAATGAGATTCTGTTTTTTCATCATTTGAAATGACTAAACCTCCTAAATTAATTAAATTAAAGTTTTTTTTATCCTATAAATTCTTTAAAAAGAAAGCCATGAAACTTTCTCTTTCCCAACCGGCTAATTACCAAATATGACACAGAATTTCCCCCCCAATTTTTTTCCGTCGGGCTTCTCGATCTGTAATAAGTCCACGAGAAGTCGATAAAATTGCAATCCCCATACCTCCCAATATTTTGGGGATTCTCCGGCGATCGCAGTATATTCTCAGGCCAGGTTTGCTAATACACCCGATAGTTGCAATGTATGGTTCTTTTTTCTTCCCAAAATAATTTAGCTTGACATCCAAAAAATTATTCCCATTTTCTTTGTGTTCTGCAACGCTTTTTAGAAAACCTTCTTCAAACGGGATTCGTACGATACTTCTAGTCATTCTAGTAGCAGGTATTTTGATCATAGCTTTTCTTATTGTATTCGCATTTTTTATTGCAGTAGCTGTGGTAGAAGTGGTGTCATTACTCGTGAAATATCAATCAGTAGTTGTTGTAGTTGTCAATGCCAAAATAGTTCCTAATGTCTTTATCCCCTCTTTAAACTGAAATCTAATTGAGGTTTGAAGGGGTTTTTTCAAGGCGTAAAAAAAGTTTTACTCCCACCTACTTTTTTTATCAATTATCTCTCTTCGTCTGACTTAATTTTATGTATTTGAGATACTTCCTTTTGAATTTGACAATTTCTCAAACCCAAATTTATGTAGGGATTTATGTTTTTTTGGGTCTGAAATACCGGACAACCCTATTTGTTTTATTCATCAATCGTTGCAACACTTCAGGGGCTAACGAGACTATTCTGGCAAAATTACATTCTCTCAATTCCCTAGCTACTGGGCCGAAAATTCTAGTTCCTCTGGGATTTCCTTCCTGGTTGATGATAACAGCCGCATTGTCGTCGAATCCAAGAAACATCCCATTGCGTCGTCTTATCCCTTTTCGGGTTCGCGCTGCTACTGCCCTAACCACTTCTGATTTTTTCAAATACATGTTGGGTATGGCTTCTTTGACTACGGCAACGACGATGTTGCCTGTATTTGCGTATCTGCGGTTACCTGTTCCTAGTACTCGAATACACATCAATTTACGGGCTCCGCTGTTGTCTGCTACATCTAAATAACTTTGATTCTGAATCATTTGGTATTAGTATTGGGGGAAGTTGTAAATTTAGTCATATATGTATTTATTTGTACATATATAATTTTATTTTCTATAGTTATGTATACATTACATTCCGACGAAAAGAAAACATGTTTGCCCCCCCCCACCGCTTCAAAAAAAAAAATTACGACTTCGTCGTAGAAGTTACTAATCGAGTAGATATAGGCATCTTGTGTGCAGCCATTGCCATGGCAATCTCGGCAACCTCTTCTGGTATTCCGCCTAATTCATAAATTATTCTACCCGGTTTAATTACAGATACCCAATATTCTGGAGATCCTTTGCCTGAGCCCATACGCGTTTCGGCTGGTCTCATGGTGACCGGTTTGTCAGGGAAGATGCGTATCCATAGTTTCCCGCCTCGACGGGCGTGGCGCGTTATTGCCCTTCTCCCCGCCTCTATTTGTCTAGCTGTAATCCAAGCGGGTTCGAGGGCTTGAAGGGCGAATTTTCCGAAGGCAACTACGTTTCCGCGATTGGATATTCCCCTCAATCTTCCTCTATGTTGCTTACGGTATTTAGTTCGTCTAGGGCTGCAATCGATGTTGGCAAAATGGGGCCTCATCTCTGCTACAGAACCAGACATGGACGTCTCCTTCCAACTGGCTCCTCGTAAACTCAATACCAATCCTCACTCATCGCCAATTAATTGAGTGCTAGTTTCTATTTTTTTGTGTACATTTTTTATTTATCTATTTACGTTCTTGAAAAGCAATTTTGGTATTATTCAGTACTTAAGTCTACGAGCGAGAATGAGCTTCATTTCCCAACTTTTTATTATCCTTCAGTCCCAAAAAAGAACTGTGAGCTTCTCTCGCTATCCTCCTTGCCAGATCTTTCCATTCATGGACTATGGACTGAATGAGATTTGGAAGTCTCCTCGTTGTTTTAATCTCCTTGAGTAGACGTTTAGGTCCTCTCTCTTGGAAACGGAGCTGGATTATTTTAGTGTTATCAAGTCAATTTTCTCAGCATCAATTGATTTGAAGCTCCCTTCTAATTGTTTCGTAATCATGCTGCATAACGTAACCTTTCAAGAGTTAGGTGGTTAACCATACGACTAATTACAAAAAAAGAACTTGAATTAATTTTGTTCTTATACCAATAAAATTGCCGCAAAATCATAGTCATACTCCTTCCAGCTTTTCCGGAAAAGAGGTTTCCACGGATGAAAGGTTTCTTCGTGTTGAAATCATTTTGCTCTGTATTTGGTACTCGCTATGAAATACTCATGGACAGAGGAGGGGTTAGCAATTAGGTTTTTTTCTTTGCGGGCAAGGAGATGTTCTTTGACCTTTTGAACGGAACGAGTCGCTCACTAAGCATAGCAGAGATAGTATAGAAAACTTGGCATGAAAAAGATTGAAACTGAAATAGTATGAAGCTATCTTGGTTTACATCAATATTTGTAGCATCTTTTCTACATCGCAGAAATTAGTAACTATTCAGTATCCCGAAATATCCAGATCTTTACACCCAAAACCCCATGAATTGTCTGAGCCGGGTGGTAGGAGTAGCTTATATTGGCTTTAAACGTTTGAAGGGGAACTCTACCTTCTCTAGCCCATTCCACGCGAGCCATTTCACTACCATTTAGACGTCCGGCTATTTGTATCTTGACGCCTTTATCAGTGGTTCTTCCAACCAGTTCAATGATTTTTTTCATAGTTCGTCGGAAAGGCACTCTATTTCTTAGTTGCAAGGCAGCATGTTCCGCTAAAATTTTTGGTTCTGTATAGGGTTGAGGAACGCTAATTAAGGTAACCCGTAGATTTTGACTTTTGAGTCCTAACATGTTTCCCAGATCATTTTTCATTTGACTAATGCCCAAACTCCGTTCCTCAATTAGCAAATCAGGAAATCCGGTATGTATATCAATTTGGATAAGATCTGTTTTTCGTCGGATTTCAATATGTCCAATTCCTCCGTAGTTAGACACATTTTTTACATGTTTTTGAATATATTTTTCGACAAAATTGCGTATTTTTCTATCCCCCTCAAGAAATTTTGGGTAATCCCTAGTTTGTGCGAACCAATATGAGTAATGCTTCTAATTTACGCCGAGTCGAAAACCAAGTGGATGAATCTTTCGTCCCATATCTATATTCCCTAACTCAATATTAAATAATTTATTCGTAGCTTCCTCTCGTCCCTTTACTAACTTTATTAGTCATCAAAACATAGGTCTTAATTTTCCTCACTTTTCAACAAATTTTGAACTTGGTTTAATAGTAACTTTACACGTGGGTTTTTTTATTGGGTAACCACGCCCTTGAGCTCGCGGACGAAATCTACGCAGGTACGTTGAATTATCTACCCAAGCCTCACCGATCAACAAATCGGATTTATTCCATCCAAAATTAGTACTTGCGTTTGCAGCCGCGGAAAGAATCAGTTGTGATACAAGGTAACATGCTTTATAAGGCATAAATTCAGGTGATACAAGTGCTTCTTCATATGAACAATTTCGTATCCGATCAATAATACGTCGCATTTTGGTAACTGACACACGTATTTTCCTTCCCACAGCTTGCGCCCCGACCCGCGATTTATTTTTGTTTTTCATGACATATGATTTCCTAATCATCGACGAGATCCTTTATCGCTTTTGGCATGTCCCCGAAAATTTCGGGTAGGTATAAATTCCCCCAGTTTATGACCCACCATACGATCGGTTACGTAGATAGGCAGATGCTCCTGTCCATTATGTACAGCAATGGTGTGACCGATCATAATGGGAACTATTGCAGAAGCACGGGACCAAGTTATAACCAATTTTCTTTCCTTCCGTATATTAAGTTTTTGAATTTGCCGTATTAAATGATTGGCAACAAAGGGACCTTTTTTTGATGAACGTGCCATGATAAGTTATTCCTTTCTTAATATTTTTATCTGTCAAAGACCTCTGCGTCGACGAAGTATTGGGGGATTGCTACACTTATTTTTGCGACTTCTTTTTCCGAGTGCGACGTGTCCCCACGGGGTTGCTGGCTTTTTCCGGCCGATCGAGGTCCTGCCCTCCCCTCCCCCGTGGGGATGGTCCACGGGATTCATAGCTGAACCTCTAACTTTGGGTCTTTTTCCCAACCACCGCTTGGACCCCGCCTTTTTCAAATTCTTGCTATTGATATCTATGTTTCCGACCCGGCCTACACTTGCTAAACAATCTTGAGATACCAAGCGAATTTCGCTGGAAGGTAATCTTAATGTAGCTAGACGACCTTCTTTTGCAACTATTTTTGCTACTGCACCAGCTGCTCTGACTAATTATCCACCTCTTCCAGATTTCAGTTCTATATTATGTATAGTAGTACCTAAAGGCATTTTAGTCGAAGTAGACCTTAGTAATGGTAGAAACCGTTTGGAAGACCTCTTCCCAAACTGTACAAGCCTTTTTCGAAGCATACAGCTTTCTGGGTGTGGGAAAAAATTGGGATATCACGTTGTTTATAACGAAAAGGACGGACGACTATTCAGTCGACTCGACACTTGGTGAGTTGAGGTTAAAAAAAGTATTTTATGATCCGTTTTTTTTCTCACATCCGCGGCTTTTCTCCTTTCTGCCTGCATCTGGCTTTTCTTAATATTTATTAAGAATTTGGCAACAGAATTGATGACTTTAATGATTCGCGCCAACATTAGTCTATGTTCAGTATAACTTAGGAAACTGTTTATCTTCAGCATTTACTTCATATCATAGAATTGCATTTTTATGCGTCTATCCCGTATGTCACCCTGTAGTTTCGGTATTGCCTCTGACCATCAATCCGAATTGGTTCTTTCGTTCTACACACCTGATATATCGTGTAGAAACAATTATCTTTGCTTATTGTTCTAATTTTGATACTATTTATTAGTTTCCATATTATCTTACCCTGCAAATTGCTGTGTTTTTCATTGTTTTAAAGTTATGGCACGCGCTGCTGTCCCTAGTTGGTTATCCCATTGAGGTTTGTTCTGAAGTTTTTTGCAACTTTGAAGTAGTGCCGGGTTCGTGGGTCTATCCTACAACCCAATCGATTAATATCCGAACACGCAAATCATGTATTCAACCCGCGCTCAGAGGCAAAGTGTTTCCTGCCGAGATAGATGCGTTGGGGCCGGATGTGACGACGTCTCCAACCTTTACTCCCCGTGCATGCAAGATATATCTTCTTTCACCATCTGTGTAATTGACTAAACAAATTGATGCGTTGCGGTTGGGGTCGTATTCAATACCTGCTACTTTCCCAGCAATATTAAAGTTGTTTCTCCGAAAATCAATTTCGCGATACAAGCGCTTGTGAGCACCTCCTCTGTGTCTACTGGTTATTATTCCCGCATTGTTGCGCCCATTTTGAGATATTTTTCCGTAAGTCAATCTTTTACAGGGCTTAGATCCCTTTGCCTTTGTGAAGTTTAGTATGGATCGGTTTCGAGTGCCCGAACTATACGCCTCATATGATCATGTAGCCATATTTCTTTTTCCTTTTTTAATTAATTCTTTCATGAGGAAGTGAAGGAAAAATTAAATTCTCCAAGTTTAATTCAGAAACAACGGGATAAAATAATTTTTTTTTAGTTTAACAATCATTTTCTTTTGGCTTATTAAATTGATGTTTAACTTATTTTTTCTTTTTCTACCTCTGTTTCCTATCCGACTGCTGTTTGTACCTTCTACCTCGACATCAAAAAATCCTTCAATCCAACTTTTCATTTCAGTCTTAGTTAGTTTTGAATCTACTTTAAAAGTATATTGATTTTGTTGTAAAAGACGAATGGACTTTTCGGTGACGACTTGATTCTTTGATTTATCCGTAGTATCCCCCTCACTTTGTCTATTGCTTTTTCAATATACATATTTTATCTACAAATGTAAAAAAAAAAATTGATTTAGTTAGTTGCATTTATTTTCCTTACAAAGTTCCTGTGTAGTTTACTAGTTCTCTTCTTGCTCTGAAATTCAAATCCATTTTTTTTTGTTGGTAATTATCTGTTTCTTACTTTATGTTTTTTATACTATTGCATCCAACAGGAGTTGAACCTGTGAATTCGCCAATTATGAGTTGGGTGCTTTGACCGTTCAGCCATGGATGCCATAATTAAACGATGTCAGGATTACTTCTAAGGATTATTATATAGTCGATGATACCTTGTTTTTTTATTGTGTGCCCATCGGGAACGAAGAAAATCGAAATTCGCCCCTCCCGCCTGTCGCACGTACCTATCTGTTGAAAGGATTCCCTCAAACAAGCAAGAAGGAATTTGAGACGAAACTCCTGGCGGTAAATGGAAACAAACGATGAGGGATTCCTCGAGAAGTTAACAACTATTCTTCGCATCGAGTGATTATGGATTATTCGAGGAAAAATGGATTTGATACATACACGAGGAAGGTTCTGGGAGCAATACCAGTTATGAAGCTCTTTCGAACCAGGAGCCGTGTGAGGTGAGAATTTCACGCACGGTTCTGAATGAGCGGAAAGATCGAAAATCTTCTTTTCGACTCTGACTCTCCTACACCAGTCGTTGCTTTTTTCTCCGTTACCTCTAAAGTAGCAGCTCCAGCTTTATTTACACGACTCTTCGGTCTAATTTTCCCATACTTATCTAATGAGTGGCATATCGCGGTGGGATTATTAGCTACTTTTAGCATGATATTAGGAAATCTAATTGCCGTTACTCAAAGAAGCGTAAAACGTATGCTAGCTTATCCCTCTATAAGCCAAATTGGATATATCATGATTGGGGTACTTGCTGCAGACTCGGAAAACGGTTACGCAAGTATGATAACTTATACATTTATCTATATACTCATGAATTTGGGAACTTTTGCTTGTATCATCCCATTTGGTTTACGAACCGGA